TGTTGGAGATGGGGGGACTTGAACCCCCAACTTAGATATGCAACACCTCTATTATACCAATTTCAACTACATCCCACTACCGTTATTTGCAAATAAAGGGACTTGAACCCTTACTTTGGTTAACAAAATTAGTTTCTAAGACTAACGCGTCTACCTATTCCGCCATATTTGGTCATACGGTTTTAACAAAAAAATTTTCTATTTCATTATCCCTTTAATTGACGTAAAACATTTATTGCAAATAAATGTTTTTTATATAATAATATTACAATTGCCAATCCTATTGAAGATTCCGCTGCTGTGAATGTTAATATATATAATCCTAATATTTGACCAATTACATCGTCTAAGTCATTTGCCAGTAAAATACATATAAACGCTATTGTAACTAAATTTAATTCTGATATAATCAATACATTAATTATATTATTTTTATTAAATAATATACACCCTAAACCTATACTATAAATAATTATTAAAAATATTATTAAACTATTCATTTTTTTATTTTATTTTTCTTTTTGTAACTTTTTGTTGGGCTTTTGTTTTAATTTTCATTTGTCCTTTTTTAAAACGACGCACTTTTATTTTATTTTTTTGCCCTTTTTTAACTTGTTTTAATACATCCTTAAATTTTAATTTTAAAGCATAATTCATTTTTTTTAATTTTTGAGTAGTTCTTTTTATTAAATTCTTTTTAGGTTGTTTCTCTATTTGAACCCTTTCAAATTTTTTAAATTTGTACTTTTCAAATATCTTGACACTTCTCTTCATTTTTTTTAATTTTTGAAGAATTTGTTTATTTACAACTTGATTTTTTATAAAAAATTTTGATTCATTTTTGATTCCAAAAAAAATTGCATAATTAATTAATAATAAAATTAAATTTATATTTTTATTAGTTTTACTATTCCCAACAACAGTATGACTTTGCCATAACGTCATTGTATTTGTATCTATAAAAGATAATACACGTATCCCTGCATATAAACTTTCTCTATAAATATCCTCTTGCTTATTACCTGTTGTTAACACTAATAATGCTGGAGGTCTTCTTAATGCCACATAACCTTTTAATTTCAAAAAGGTTATAGGACGTAACTTACCTATTAAATAACCCATACGTTTTAATTCAAATAAACGACGCATACGTCTAAAACGCATTAAAGAACCATGACTATATTTATAAACAACATAACCTTGTTTATTTTTTGTTAATAAGATTTTTACAATATTATTAATTTTTTTTTTTAAGACTAATATCATTATTTTCCCACGATTTCTAACAATATTTTTAATTAAATTTAAACCATTTTTTATTTGAAATATCGTATATTCCAAATTTATAATTAACATTCCTTTTCTGATTTTATATAAAAAACCGACTAATAAAGGATTCCATCTTGCTTTTTGCCCTCCTATATAAAATTCATTTCTAACTAAACTATTATATTGTATTTTTTCTAAATTAATATTTTGCTTTATTTTCTTTAATTTTATTATCATTTTTTGCTCCTTATATTTTAAATACCTTACCTTTACCAATTTTTAAAAATCCCCACTATCAGAATTGAACTGATACTTCTAAATGAAATTAGATTTTAAGTCTAACGCGTCTACCTATTCCGCCAAGTGGGGATTTTTAAAAATTACATCTCAATCTATATATTGCTCTTTATTTAAATTTCTGTAGTAAATCTTTTCCACATATTAAAATAAAATTCTTTATAATTTTTAACTGTGAATACATAATTAATTTCTGACATTTTTGGTTTATATACCATTGTTGTTAATAATAATCTAAAATCGGTTTCTAAATATGCAGGACCTATTCCAATCATTAAACCTTTTCGAACTAATTCAAATAATTTTATTTTTGTTGCAACTTTCATTTTTTTTCTACGCATTCCGATAAAATCACCTATTTTTATTAAATAATTTAAACGAGTTTTTACCTTCCCGTTTACGGAGATGTGTTTATACTTAATAAAATGACGTGCTGCATACATTGTTCTGACTAACTGGCTACGTACTAATACACTATCCAATCTACCTTCTAGAATTTCCCAAAATTTTTGTAATTTTTGTTGTTTTTTTTTTAATATTCTATATAATTTTTTAAATTGTTTTATAGATATATTTTTATAATAATGTAAAAAACGTTTATAAAATACTAATTTTTGTATAGAATCTCTTTCATATTTTTTTGTATCAACATATTTTAATTTATATTTATTATATTTTATTTGTTTTATTTCCCAGTATAAACGTTGGCCTTCTTTCCAAATTTTACCTAATTTTTTTAATTCTTTTTTTTTTCTTTTATTATTATTTGTTTGATTAATAACATCTGCACATTCTTCCATAACTTCACCACTAAACAAATAAGATTGATTTGAAATCATAGTCCATCTTTGTTTAGTTATATTTGCTGTTTTTCTATGTATATTTCCATATACGTCTATATAAAATTTACTACTAAATCTATGTAATCTTTGTTTTATTCTCATAATTTTGATTTATTTTATTTCACACCATTTCGGGTTGTCTAGGAGTGGATTTGAACCACCGACTTAAAGATTTTCAGTCTTTCACTCTAACCAACTGAGTTACCTATTTATAAAGTAATTATTCTTAGAATAATTACTTTATATCTACTTTCTTTTAAAGCTTAATAACTTATTATACTTCTTCTTAATTATAAGAAAAATTTAATCGAGATACCACTTATAACTTTTTTATTTTTTTATGTAACTCTTTAGATACACTGTAAAAAAGAAATATATAAAAATTATAACGATAATTTCACTATCTATATCCCAAGAAATCATAAAAGACCACCCTAATAAAATTACAATTTGAATAATATAAAATAAAAATTTAGAAATTGTATCCGTGTTATTTAACTTAATATCTAAAATAATATTATTGATAATATTAGCTAAACCTGTAACTCCAATTTTTTCCCATAATCCTTTATCAAAATTTCTATTCATGATTTCATTAGATAGATAGAAAAAAGGTACAACATATAAAAAACGGACAATATAATCAAAATACCATTTCTTCATAAAAAAACCATAAGTTTGTTTATAAAATTCATTGAAGTTTACGAAATACATATCTTTATTCATTTCATAAAAATAATAAATAATTGGAATAATGACACCATAACTAAATGCTAATAAAGGTATAAATTTTAACTCACGTTGAATTACTTCAGACTCTAATATTAAATTATTATAAGGATATGTGAAAAAAGCATTTTTCCATACATTAGTACCTAACCCTACAAATAAATCTTTAGTTAAATACCCTATAAAAATACTACAAACAGATAAGATAATTAAAGGTACCATCATCCAAGTAGGTGCATCATGCACCTTTTTCATAATACTTTCAGACGTTCTTGGTTTATTGAAAAAGGTTAAAAATAATAATCTAAAAGAATAAAAAGTTGTCCCAAAAGCAGCAACATAACCAATAATACTTGCAAAAAAACCTTCCCAATAATATGCTGCATAACTAGTTTCTAAAATTATATCTTTAGAATAATAGCCTGATAAAAATGGGAACCCTGTTAACGCTAAAGTACCTATTAACATACATTGATATGTTAAAGGTAATAAATTAACTAAACCACCCATTTTACGCATATCTTGCTCATCACTTAAACTATGTATAACTGAACCAGCACTTAAAAATAATAAGGCTTTAAAAAAAGCATGTGTTGTTAAATGATATAAACTTGCACTATAATTTAGCATACCGCAAGAAAAAATCATATAACCTAACTGGGCACACGTAGAATACGCAATGACTCTCTTAATATCATTTTGAACAAACCCAATACTTGTCGCAAATAATGTTGTTAACGCTCCAATTATTGTTAAAATATTTAGAATACTTATACTATAACTCATTAACAATGAAAAACGTAATAATAAAAAAACCCCTGCAGTAACCATTGTTGCTGCATGTAATAACGCGGATACTGGTGTTGGACCCTCCATTGCATCAGGTAACCACATATGTAAACCTAATTGTGCAGATTTTCCTATAACACCTATAGTTAAAAAAATACTTATTAATGTTATTACATTTACATCATAACCTAAAATTATAAAAGAATAATCAATCATGAAAGGAACTACACTGAAAATAACTGCAAAATCAAAACTATTAAAAGTTAAATAAATTAATAAAATTGCAATAAATACCCCGAAATCTCCAAATCTGTTTAAAAAGACTGCTTTTAAAGCCGCTTTATTTGCTTGTAAACGTGTATACCAAAAATTAATTAATAAATAAGACATAATACCTACACCTTCCCAACCTAAAAAAAATTGTATAACATTATCTGCAACAACTAATACCATCATAAAAAATGTGAATAATGATAAATATGCAAAAAATCTTGTTTTATGCGGATCTTCACTCATATAACCTACAGAATAAATATGTACCATACAAGAAATAAAAGTTATTACAACTAACATAATACTTGATAAGCTATCAAACAATAAGCCATATCTTAAATCTAAAAATCCACTACTAATCCATTCACCTAATTTAAAATGAATAACACTATTACAAAATACTATTTCATAACATATATATAAACTACACATTGCTGTGGATATCATACATGCTATGGCTAATCTTATACTACTATATGCTCCTAATTTATGCCCGAATAATCCTGTGATTACAGAGCTTACTAATGGTAAAACCATACTTAAAATATACATTGTTTTTTAATTTTCTTGTTTATAATTATTTTTAAAATTTTTTAACATATTTTTATGCATTTCTAAACGTTTAGAATTCCTAATTATCATATCGTTAGAATAATAATCAGAAATAATATTATTGAAAGTTAAATATTTATTAATAAATATTTCTTTCTCCTCATATTTATTTGAGGCATAACTACTCCACTCATTTTGATATTTTATATAAGTATTCGCTTGTACATTTACAGCGCCTGTGACAAAATAATAAAATACTTTACCGATTAATTTATGTAATTTAATGGTGCTATTGCTAGTTATATTTATAGGAGCACTTTCCACTTTTTTACCTACCATATTTATAAACTCTAATTTGTCCTCAAAATAAAATTTACTTGGTAAATATAAATCAATTTTATTTTCTAAATATTCATTAATAATCCCTTGATAAATTATAATTTGATTTGTATCTTTATTTACATCAAATTCTGTACTATCTATACAATAAACAACTTTTTTTATTTCTTTATTATTTTTAATTTTTGTTAAATTTAGTCCTAATTCCATTGCACTATTAAAATTAACTTCTTTATTTATTATAATTAAATTTTCAGACTTCAAATTTAATTGCTTTATAAAATAGTTTTTAATTTTACCAAAATTAAAATTGAATTTTAAATAACAATTAGATCCAAAAATTATTAATGGATTTTTCGCTGTACTCAAAGATTTACAAATTTCATGACGACCTTCTAATACTTTTAACAAAGTAGAAATTTTAGAACCTATATACTTACTATCTGCTTTCCAAAAAAATTTATTACCTAATATAATGATTTTTTTACTTTTGACTTGCTCCTCATTGAAATTTAAATTTCTTAAACGTATATTTAATAAAGGACTCTCAACACGTAAATTAGAACCTATTAAAAAAACTAAATCATTTTTTTCAACATTAGTCAAAATATTTTTATTTAAATAATTTTCACGAAAATCATAGTTAATACTGCCATAATTTAAAACATTTTCCATACTATATGTGTTTACACCCATTTTATTAAATATACCTTTATATAAAGCTAAAACTTCAATAGGTAATTTGTTCCCAAAAATTACTTCCAATTGATTGGCATCAAAAATCAAACTAAAGACTATACGTATTGCCTTTTTCCAATCAATTATTATATATTTATTATTTTTTAATTTATATTTTGGAAATTTACTACGTTTCTCAATAAGTTTTTTATAACTATCGTAATGAAAACGTAATTTATCTGTTAACCATTCTTCATTAATATCATCATTACTTTTCGGTAAAATTCTCATAATTTCTAAGCCCTTTAATTGTATATTAACATTAGTTAATAAAGGATCAAAAACATCTAAACCATTTATGCTTTTTAATTCCCAAGGACGCCCTTTATAAGCGTACATTTGAGATGTCAATGCACCTACAGGACATAAATCTATAATATTTCCAGAAACTTCAGACGTTATTATATTTTTATTAGTATTATAAGTACCAATCTCCATATTAAACCCCCTTCCTAAGACTCCTAAATTATAAACACCTGCAATTTCTGTTAAAAAACGAACACATCTTGTACAATGTATACATCTTGTCATTATTGCTTTGATTAACACACCAAAATTTTTTATTTCGACAGCACGTTTATTTATATAAAAACGGCCTGTATCTAACCCATATAACATCGTTTGATCCTGTAAATCACATTCCCCTCCTTGATCGCATATTGGACAATCTAAAGGATGATTTATTAATAAAAATTCCATAACACCTTCTCTAGCTCTTAAAATTTCATCAACTTCTGTGTAAATACCTTCATCATCAAAATCCTCATCTAAAGGCAATCCACAAGAAGCTACTAATTTTTCATTATTTGTCACATAAACTAAACACATTCTACAATTTCCTGCGATGGTTAATTTTTCATGATAACAAAATCTTGGTATTTCTATTCCATATTTTAAACACCCCTGTAACACTGTTAATTCTTCTTGTCTTTCATCAATTTCATATTCTACATCATTAATTTTAAAATAAATTATCATATCTTTAACTTTATCTATTTCCTACATCTTAATACACCATAATACACTGAGGGTAAACAATGGGACTCGAACCCATATCTTTAGAGCCACAATCTAAAACTCTACCTATTGAGCTATGCTTACCCCCTCACTGTATTTTTTTATAATCTTCTTAATTTTTTTTTTCGCATATAACCATGCGCTTTTTGCTTATTTATTTCAATATTTCTAATAACTCCAGCATATTTAACAGGGACTTTTAATACGGTTTTTAATTCCCTTGTCTTATATTTTTTATCATATCTTATATCCATAATTTTATATCTTAAATTTGTGGCTTTAAAAAACATCTCAAACATTAATTGTTTTTTAAATCTACTATTTTTTATCTCTTCACCAGCTCTTGCTTTGCCGCTATCTGCGTCATTACCCTTGTCACGACTGTCATTAAAAGAATCTCTTTTTTTAGCGGCTTTTTGTTGTTTAATAAAGGCTCTACGAGCAGACATTGTTGTTAACAATTTATTTGTTTTCTTATCAAAAATACTAATATACATATTACGTTTACCTAACTTAATTGCAAATAACCCTACTTTTGGTAACCCTTGATCAGCTACTCTAATTGAAATACGTTGTTTATATACTTTTTTTAATTCTTTTTTAACATTCTTTAACACTTTTTGTTTTAATAATTTTTTAAATTTTTTTTTTAAATGTTTTAATAAAATTATTATTTTTTTTCTTATTTCACGTGCTACACATTTTCGTCCCATTTTTTTTATTTTTTTTTTAATTAATATTTTACGAAATAACGCATATTGAACTTTTTTTTGCTTATATTTTAATTTTAATTTTCTTAAGAATTTGCGCATAAATGGTTTTTTCCTTTGTTTCAAATGCTTTATTAACTTACGCAATTTAACTTTTAACCTCTTTGTTTTATGTTTAAAATAACGTTTTAAAAATTTATTAAATTTTAAAATTTTGTTTTGTTTTTTTGAAGTCAATTTAGTTAACTTACATTTAAAAGTATTATTTCTTAATAATACTTTTAAACGTCTTTTAATAAAAAATTTAATAAAATGTTTATAAATTTTTATAATCGCTTTTTTTGCTTTTCTTATATATCTTTTTAAGTTTTTATATAACCATTGTTTTTTTAATTTAAAAGATGCATAATTTGGTATAATATTATTTTTAATTTTTTTATATTTAAAACGAAATAATTTTAAGATCTTTTTATATTTATATTTATATTTACGTTTTACTTTTTTTAAATGCTTGATACTTAATTTCTTATATCTTAATTTAAATAATTTTTTAATTTTTTTAATTTTAAAATATAATTTTTTACTGATTTTCATATATTTTCCAAATTTCTTCATTTTAAATTTCTTACGTCTTAAAGCATATAAAAAGTTAATTAAATTTTTAATTATTCTTAATTTTTTATGATATTTTTTTATTAATTTTACGTAATTATTTTTATTCATATTTAAATATTCAATTTTAGGTAAACTAATACTATGAATTACTTGCAAGTTTTGACTAACATTCATTGTATAAATAACCTTCTTCATATTTCTTAAAAACATACGTTTGTAAATTTGTGCATTAAACCATTTTAAATTTAACATATTTTTTATCATATAAATATTACAAGATTCTGCTAAAGGTTGCATCATGTGTGTTTGATTTAAAATACTTATAATATTCAATTTTTCGACAACATTTGCGTAATTAGTAATATTAAGTGTGGTTATTTGATTGTTTGTTACATTCGGATATTTTACATGTTGTTTATTCAAAATTAATAAGACTAATTTGAAAAGCTCCATTTGATTTAATTTCTTATCATTTTTATTCTTTATATAATTACTTAAAATAATTTTAGATAAATCTATACTCTTTAATTGTATAGTATTTGTTAAATTATTTTTTATAACATTATTATTATAAGTTAAACTGTAAAATTTATTTTTTTTCTCAAAAGGTTTTTGTTTTTTAGTTATTGTTTTAAGTTTTGAAGCCTGTGTTAGTTTAACTCTTTTTTTACGCCCCTTTAATTTACGTTTTTTGACACGTTTTATTTGTTTTGCTATAATTTTAGAAATACTTAATACTTTCTTCTTTCCGTTTGCGCCTAGATTAGATAATACTTTGTATTTATATTTATTTAAAACATACTTACGGCCATACATGATATGTTCGAATAATTGATCTTTGAAAAAACCTAAGTTTAATGTTTTTGCTGTTTTTGCTACAGTTAAATTCATTTTCTTATTAGATAAACCATTCCATTTTTTTAAAGCATAATTAAAATTTAATAAATTTTTAGAAATATTGGTAGAACGCATAGTACCTTTTATTAGATTTACAAGCTTATTTCTTTTACGTTTTAATCCTCTATTAATACAAGCTAACAGAAGTTTAGCATTAAAATTTTTATCGCTTTTTTTATTTAAGAAACGTAATAAATTACTTTTTGTTACGTTAACTTTATTTTTTTTTAACCTTTCAATTTTAATACGTTCTATTTTTTTTAAATTTCTAAGCTTCTGTCTCCATAATTTTACGGCTTTTCTATACATGCGCTTAGAAATTGTTAAGGCATTTCTTGATTTTTTAGTAATTTTTAACGTAGTACTAAAAAAATTAAAATAATTAAATAAATTTTTAGTTAAAAATTTATTCACTATACGCTTATATCGACTTAAAACTCCAGACTTCATTCTTTTTATACGTCTTTTTTTTTTGCTTTTTATATTACGTCTAAGTCTTTTTAATTTTTTTAATTTTTGAAGTTTTCGTTTTAGTCTTTTTAATTTTTTTCTTTGTTTTCTTTGTTGTTTTTTGACCTTTCTTTGTATTCCCATACTTTTAAAAATGGCAGATAATTGCGTACGCTTTAGGAAATTACGTTGACGGCGGCGCCATTTATTAAAAGCATAACTTTTAATATAAAACTTACGACGAGCTTTAAGACCAATAATTTTCTTAACATAACGATTCTTTTTACGCTTTTTATTAATTGCTTTCCATTTTTTATAGTCAATTTGACCTAATTTCTTAGTTTTAACTTTAGATTGAGAACGTCTCCAATTTGCTAACAATATTTTCGCATCAGATTTAATTTTCATGAACATATACCTACGCAAATTGAAACACTGTTTTTTTAAAAAACGTAACATTCTATATCTTTTTTTTGATTTAAGCGTCTTTTTCCTAGATTTAACTTTAATATAATGATATTTTAACTTTCTAATTTGTTTTTCTTTTCTCGCAATAATAAGGTTTAACTTCAATAAGCTTGCGTTAGTCAAGTTATAAGTCAACTTTTTTTTAAATTTTCTATTTTTTTTTTCTAACTTTTTGCTCTTTCTTAAACGTTTTTTACGCGTTATTTTTATAAATAAAAACTTAAAGCGTTTTTGGGTTTTCTTTTCATAAGATTTACGAGCCCTGCGACTTTTTAAGATAATTAAATGCATTTTTAAAAATTTTTTTAAAAATTTTCTTAAACGTTTCCAAATTTCATTAAATCTAATTAAAATTTTCATTAAACGTCTACGTATATCGTACGCCCTTTGAATGTGTAATTTAACTTTAATATTATTTTGAACATATATGCGCTCTTGTGCAAAATAATTAATGCGCTTTATATAATTCATCTTATAATCTGCGATTAAAGCATTCGCGGCAACGTGTGCTTTTCCTTCGTTAATATGTACAACCTTTAAATTTGAGATAAAAGTAGGCTTTTTAAAATTTCTTTTTTTTAATTTTACTTTTTTTTTAACTTTATTAAGTTTTTTCTTATATTTTTTAAAAATTCGCTTACGTTTACGATTAGAAGAAACATTTTTTTTAATTTTTTTTAATTTTTTTAAAATTTTTCTACGACGTCCGCGTTGTAACTGGCTATTTCTACGAAAACGTAATTTTTTAAAATAATGTTTTCTTTTTAATTTTTTTAAAAAAGCATATCTAAAAAAACTAATTTTTAAACCAAAACGATTATGACAGCTTTTTAAAATTTTATTTTTATAAAAATATTTTAAAATTCTTTTTAATTTTTTTTTTCGTTTTTTACTCTTAATATAATATAATTTAGGACTTAATAAGGATCCTTGTGTAATAAACTCTATATTTTTCTTTAGTTTCTCTTGCTTTACTTGTTTAAAAATTTTTTTTAAATTTTCATTTACTTTTAAGATATTAGATTTAAATATCCAAACCTTTTTTATTGCTTTTTGACTTTTCTTAAATATACCCGCATAACTATTCTTGTTGTTTTTTTTTTCACTTTTTCTTTTTTTATTAAAATCGATAATATTTTTATTCATTTGAATATTTTTTTTTAATAATTATTTAAAAAATTTTCTAACTTTATTTCCATTACATAATAATAAAGGGCCGCATCGTAATACCAAATTATTGATAAATAACATAAATGTGTTCCAAAATATAATAAAATATAGGCTAAATAACGTAATTTATAATAATTTGTTGGTTGATGGAACTCCTTATATAATGTAAAAGCCTTAAAAGGTATAAATTTCTCACGTAGACTATTCCAAATTGTTGCATAACTATAAATCATAACCCAACGGAACACATAAAATTTATCCGCATTATAAGGATTTAACTGATTTTCTTTTATTGTTTTTTTTTCCCCATCCCTTTTTGTTTCTTTATATTCTGTTTGCTTGTTTTTTTGTTCCATTTTCCTTTCACATTTTGTGGATTTTTTCTTACGATTCGTTTATTCACACCCCCATAAAAATAATCTAAAGAACGTTTGATGTCTAATTTTTTAGAAGCTATTTTACCATTAGTTCTGGTTCTTTGGCTTACTGGATATCCTTTTGTAAAACGTTGACTACGATAAGCTCTTTCTTTTGAACGTCGTTGGTTAAAACGTTTACGATAGACATAATAACTATAATCAGACAATCCTTTAAAACTTTTATAAATACGCATTAAACGTAACCCCCCTTTTGTGGATATTTTACTTACATAAGTCATAGGTAAAAATCCACACATACTACATAATCTTTTTGTCATACTTTCACCCATTCCTGCTATTTTTTTTTTTATTTCAAATAAAACTTTTTTTCTTTTATTTAATACTATTTGATCTAATACAATTACTATCATTTTTTTATCTTAATTTTCCTTCTTTTAATTTAATTTTTTGATCTATATTTAATATACCTGTACCTGTATATTTATTTACTCTTCTTAATTGTTTTATTATACTAATTTTATCAAATAAAGTATCAGATACTTGGCCAAAAGCGACTACATTTTTGTCGACGACTTTTAAGACGGCTGTTGTTGGTATTGTGTAACAAATAAAATGACTATAACCTAAATCAAAAACTATGGTTTTCTTTACTTTATACACTAAAAAGCCTAACCCAACTAATTTAATTTCAGCAAAATAACCGGACATTAAACTTTTTATTGTATATTTTATTTTAGAGATATAGTTTCTACTATCACTATGTTTTTTAAAATATAATTTATTTTTTTGAACATATACTTTTTTTCTTAACTTTAATAATATTTTCATCATACCTTTATCATTTCTATTAATTATTTCTATTTTTTTCCCTTTTTTAACAAAATATTGTAATTCAAAATTATTTATTTTCTTATTTATATTATATTTCATCTTTTTTTAATACATTAAATTTTTTAAATTATGATCAATAACATTAAACCTAACCAGATATTTGATTTCACCACCTATATGAATATTTTTTGGTTTCCATTTACTAAACATATAATCACCCTGTTTTGTATATACGAAATAAATATTCATATCATCATTGATTTTTGAAAATTTATTTCCTTTTAGATAAATTCTTTGTTTCTTTTTTGATATACAGGAGACATCTTTAAATAAACCATTACCTTTTGGTGTATATTTTAAATATACACAAATTTTACCTTTTTCAATGTCTAAATATTTAAAACCTCGTATTAAACCTTCTTTTTCAAATATTTTTAATAAATACAAACTTGTTTGATTTACATACATAGATATACTAGTTAATTTTCCAATATACCCTATCTTTAAACTTGCAAAATTATTATATAATAGATTTTGCATTTTTTTTAATAACTTGATTTTCTAATACCTGTTACTAAACCTAACTTAACCAACTCACGAAATTGCATTCGTGATACTTTATACTCGCTAATTACCCCGCGCGCTCTTCCTGTTAAAATACACCTGTTTTTTATTTTACATATAGATCCCTTTTTAGCTATTGCAGTTAATTGATCACTATAATAGTTACGCATTTCTTTTGGTAACATCTCATTTCTCCTTAACATCTTTAACATATTACATTTATTTTCATTTTTTTTTAATTCTTTTCTATAGCTAACATCTTTTTTATTTTTATAGATACTCATTTAATTTATTTGTTTAATATGTGTTTTAAATTAACATAAATTTTATATTTATCAATTTTTGTTTGAGCTTTATTAAAATTAAACTGTATATTTAAAAAATTATTAATATTATGAACCTCTGATAATAATATTTTTCTAAAGACTTTTAAATTTGTATACTCAAATTTTAATTTTGATTGATTTAACTCCATATAATTATTTTCGACTAAATTTCTTTTCTTACGATCCGCCATTAAAATATGCATAAAATACCATAAAAATGATTCACTTTCTCTTTTATTTAATTTTACTTTTATTTTAACATTTTTTAATTTTACTTTTTCCCCTACTTCTAAAATTTTTTCAAATTTGATAATTGGTTTTTGTTTACTAAATTGTTCCAGAATTGATAAAATTTCGAAAAAATCATGTAAACTTTTTTGCTCTTTTATATAATCAATACAAAAATCACAAGATAAAATTTGAAATTTATTTGTCATTTTTTGTATTTTGCCTGTTTTATTTAATAAAATTTTTGATACGATTCTTGTTTGATACCCCTTATATGATGCCATGGTTTACTTTAAATTAAATGTTTAGATAATACAAGAGTTTTTAAATAACGTGATTTCGCGACATCCTCAAAAATGATACCTACGATACGAGAACCTAATGGTTCGCATTTTTTATTTAATAATATTAACCCATTTAAATTATTTTTTATTACTATTCCAGAATTACGAACAACAGGTTGTTTTGTTCTTATAATTATTCCATATACAACATCATGTTTTTTTACTTTTAATTTTTCCATATCAACGTCCATACCTTTTACAACAACAACCCCTAAATCGCCTATAATTAATCTACTTGTTTGTTTTTTTTTTAATAATTGTATACATTGTACCATACCTGCACCCGTATTGTCTACTACATTCATATAACTTCCTTTTATTATCATTTTTTTATTTTTTTATATTTTCGTCTAAATTTTTTTTTACTGTTGTTAAAATTACCTCTATTGGCCATTTTAAACTATTTGTTTTCAACATTTTTTGAATTTCTCCTTTAGGTATTAAACAATTTACAAATTCAATTAATATTTTACCTCTTTTAACGGGAACATACCAATCGTCAATGTCACCCTTTCCGGAACCCATACGTGCTGTTCCTTTATTTGTTAACCCAAAAATTGGATAAAAATTAAAATAAATATTAGTTTTTCCTTTTAATTTTTTAACAATGTCCTCTTTAATACGTTTCATTTGCGCCATTCTTAAATAACCGTTTTCAAGTGCTTTTACACCATAAACTCCATAACTTAATTTTGTTTTTTTTACTTCAATCTTATTTTTTACATTAATTTTATGATATTTTCTAAATTTTGTTTTTTTTGGAATTTTCATTTTTTTTAATAATTATATTTATAAGAATATACATATTTATATGGCATATATGTATATAAATTTCGTGCTAACCATACTTTTATCCCACATTTTCCGTATTTAAACATGACAGATCCTTGCGCATAATCGAGATACACATTTAAGCGTCCTGTCCCTATTATACCCTTTTGTATTATGGTTTGACTTGCCATAATACTTGGACTTAAACGTCCTGCAAATTTTACTTTAAACCCTAAGAAATTTTTGGAACGTTCTAATTTACGACGCATTCCGATCGCTATTTTTATATATTTACGTCTACGAATATCCATACGTTGTACTAAACGTCTTAATAATGTTTCAGCAGTTATATTTTCGGAAATCATTCCAAAGAAATTTATAACATAACTTTTTGTTTGTACTATTTGTTTAATATTATATAAAAGTACTTGTGATAAAAAAAAATAAATTTTATTTTTCTTTTTAAAATATTTTTTCTTTTGTACAATTTTTGATGTGGCTACTAAAGGTATATACAAATATTTTATTAATTTTTTTATTACTTTTATATACAATTTTTTATTTTTCAGTTTACTATTTTTTAATACTTTTAATATGATATCAAATAAAACTTTAATAATGAATTTTTTATGACTATAAAACATATATTTTTTATTCATAAAACCTCCTATATTATATTTTCTGTATTTACCCCTATAATAGCCTAAATCTTCTAAAGTCTGAATTTGATTTATATTTGTTAAATTACTGTATAAATATTTTTCTTTACTATTTGCAATTTTTTTAATTTGATAAACTAATTGTAAAGCTTTTTTCATATTAATATAGCGTGTTTCACTTTTCATATACGTTCTACACAATAAAAACAATAATACTTTTATTATTTTTTTACTATTCTTTTTCTCTAACATTTTCACATTCAAACGCCCTTGTTTATAATTTAATTTATCAAAAAATATTTTGTCCATTCTTAATCTTTTATAATAAAAATAATAACTCAAATTAGAAAATTTTTTATGTAACTTTGTTCTACACATCATTTTAAAAAATACTTTTTTATTCATAAAACCATCTAAAGGTGATAAATAAGTCATAAATGTACCTTTCACTTTATATTTTTTTTTATAATAAGTATTTAAGGCTAATAACTTTGCATAATTTAAACCAACTAATTTTTTAGTTTTCCACACTTTTTGTAATTTTATTTTTATTTTTTTATACACTGTCTGAACTTTTTTTGCGTGATATCTTTGGTGATGTTTAGCTATTTGTGTTTTTAATGCATAAAATTTTAGACGTTTTTTAAGTTTCTCTAAATAAATCGTCATAAATTTTTTAAATAAAATTTTATGAGTTACGTTTAAAGTATTATCTATTGTATTATACTTGTTTAAATCAAGTAACTTTACTTGATTTTTTTTTAATTTTCCAGCATTAATTTTTAACTCCTTAAAAAAAATACTTTTTAATTTTCGAAAATTTTTAATCATTTTTATACCTTTAGTACCTCTTAAAACTGACTTTTTAATTTTTTGTTGTTTTTGTATACGTAATAACCCTTTAATAGTTTTTCTTGCACGTTTACTTACAGTTTTAAATATCAACCATTTACGTTTCCCTCTTAATTTAGGAAATCCGTAACGTCTTCTATTACCTAAAGAAAATTTATTTTTAGAATATTTTTTCTTTAAATATACTTTAAGACTATTATATACAACACGTATTACTTTTTTTAATCGAGTTAAACGTTTTTTAGATAAACCTTTACTACGGTTACTTGATATATTTAAAAATTTAATTAAATTTGTATCCTTTTTAGCCTGAGCTTCACCAGCGAACTGTTTTCGAAACCAATAAGGTTGTTTTAATCCTTTTAAATACTTATATTTTTTCTTCAATTTAAACCCTAATAAAAAGCGTGGTATAAAACCTCTTTTACGCTTAAAAAATTTTAGACGAAATTTACGTAACTTTTTTTGTAACACTGTTCTATTGTAACGTGTTTTAAAAAACAAGCGAAATTTCGCTTGTTTTTTACGACTAATTTTTGCAACTTTATATTGTGTTAACCATACAACTTTAATACCTTTTTCAGTTTTTACACGTAAAGGTAAACGAACTAATCCTCTCTTTTTTCTTTTAATGTGACGAATATATTTTTTAAAATGATAAAAATATCCTCGACTTTTTTTAATGGCCTTTTTATCATATTTATTTTTTTTTAACCTTTTTTTTTGTTTAAGCTTTCTTTTTAAACGTCTCTTTTTTGTTTTTTTTAATCTTAATAAATTAAAAGCTTCAAAAGAACGCGTAGGTAAATATTTAAACGCTTTTGCTTTTTTATAAATCTTAGGATTATTTAAACGCTTTATTTTATGATATCTTAAAGATCTTAAAACAACATAATGTATATACCCTTGACGTGTTCTAGCAACTTTGCGAGGTATATAACGTCCCCCCTTTCTTTGAGCTTTAGGTACACTATTTCTTATTTCAATGACTTTGTTAGGCTTATATCGATATTTTACTTTAGTTTTTTTATTATTATTTTTTTTTTGCCAATAAAATTGTTTTAAATTTAAGCGAGACTTTGTTACCTTTCGTAACATTTTTAATTTTCTGTAATTTTTTCTAGCATAAAAATATTTATTTATATAACTATTTCTAAAACTATACCCATATTTATTTCTCACCTTATTAAAATATTTGAATTTATATAATGAACTAAACTCATTCATAAAATGATATTTATATTTACTATTCAATTTTTTAAAGGTTTTAAGTCTTTTTAATATGCGTTTTGAAAGTTTTTTTTTTTTAAATTTTGTATATTTCTTAAAATTCCATACTTTATTTGCTTCTTTGTTATATTTATTGTGATCATTTCGCTGTTTATACTGTTTTTTTTCCTTTTGATATTTATATTGACTATTATTTTTCTTTTTAAATTTAATCATCTCCCGTTCTACTAGGTGTGTTTATTTACCTCTTTTAGAAGTATTTTTAAAAATTTTTGATTTTTTATGCTTAAAACTATACTCTTTAAAAGTTCGTTTTAATACAGCATTTACTTTTAGATTAAACTTACTCTTAATTACTTTTACTTTATTTTTTTTATTATTACGTATTACTTGACTTTTTAAACTTTTTTTTAAATCATTTAATTCCACAATTTTTTGAGTTTGTAACACGCGCTTCATAAAATTATTGGTTAAATTAGAATTTTTTTGTTTTAATTTTTTATATAAAAAATATTTTTTTGCATATTTTTTATAATTTGTAATAGATTTCTTTGTAAATGATTTATATTTTTTTGCGTGCAGTTGCTTACGTAATACTAATTGTTTAAGTTTTTTTTCTTTTCTCTCTTTAAATAATCTTAATTTTTTTTTTTGTTTTTTTAAGTTTAAAACTTTATACTTATTATATTTAAATTTATAATCCTGAATTTTTGAAATTAATTTTGAAGATCTAAAACGTAAAAAATAAAATAAATATTTTTTACGTTTTATTTCACTTGTTGCGTATAGTCTCTTTTGTTTTAATAATTTTAGAAATTTACTATTTTTATCATAAAGTGTATATGTTTTTTGTAAACCTTTTATATTGTGCACCTTTACACTTTTTAAATAATTCACTCTCTTTAAATATTCAACAAATAATTTTTTATACAATATACTTTTCAATTTTTTTCTAATTTTAATTACAGCACTTAAACTTAATTTTTGTAAGTTTAACCATTTTTTTACTTGCTTTGTATTAAACATTAAATGATTTATTAAACGTAAGATGTAAAATAATCTAAAATTTTTTAAAGTGGTATTTAAACTTTTATTTGATAAAAATCTATACAATGCTTTAACATTTAAACCATTGTATAATAAATCATCAATGTTTTGCATAGAAGTGTATTGTAACTTTTTATCAGTTTTTTTCAATTTTAAAAGCTGTTTAATATATTTATTACGTTTACGTTTTTTTAAAAAACTTTTTAAAAATAAAGAAGTTAAGGCCAGTAACATTTTTTTTTGACGTCGCTTCATTTTTAAGGGTTCTTTTTTGAACTTTTCCTGTATTTCATACGCATTATAAAAATTATTATTTAAATAATTTCTATAATCAGAATACTTTGAAAATCCTAAAGAATATTTTCTATTTCTCTGAACATCATTTGTTAAGGTATTATACTTTATATGATTTAAAAAAATATCCATAACACCAGCAGACTCTGTATTAGGCTGCATTAAACTATAAAAAGTATCACTCTTTATATAATTTTTATAGACTGAGAAATCTATTTTTTTAAATTTTCTATATTTTCTATATTTTTTTCTAATTTTTTTACGTATATGCTTACGTACAGTTTTAGAATAGCCTTTAACTGTTGTGAAATTTTGGCGTGTAAAATAACGAGTATGTACAGAAAATTTTCTTTTTCGTCTTCTTTTATACAACGCTAAACGTTTTACGAAAATTTTCTTAATAATATTCTTATATTTTAAAAATTGAACCTTAATTTTTTTTAATAAAATACGAACAACTTTTCCTCTTTTTATACTTTTTGAAATACTTAAAAAAAAGTTGAAAACATTACTAGACATTATATTTAATAATTCTATGAACCTTTTAAAAGTTTTGACAAATTTAGTGGTTTTTCTTTGATACTTTAATTTTACTATTAAATTTATCAAATAGACATACGCTTTATAAATAAAAATACGCTTTTTTAATTTTTTTAATTGATAAGCTATTTCGAAATGTTTTGTATTTTTTAAAGAAATTTTGGTTAATAACTGAGACATTTGCGTAGATTGTACTTTAACTTTTTTAGCCAATGCTATTATTATTTTTTTTAAATTAACTAAATACCCTAAGTTAATTTTATTATATACTTTTTTCCATATAATATAAGTAGTTTTCAATAATAGATTCAAATAATAACGTTGTTTAACCTTATTTGAATCATTAATACTAGCTTTAAGATCACCTAAATATGCATTGTAATTTTTTTGAATTCTTACAAGGTTGACTTGCTTTATTAAGTCTAAAATTTCATCTTTAGTTTTTCGAATATAATTTCCAGATTTATTATTTCTTAAAGTAACATTCAAATTTCGAATATATTTTTTTAATAATTCTAAAGATCTTTGTTTGCGTAAAGTAAATTTATTTTTTTTTCGTTTTACACGTTTTCTTTTATTTAACTGTTTATCAAAAAAAAATAAATTTAATTGATACGTAGTATTTAAACGCATAATACTTAAATGACTAAATTTTAATTTCACTTTCTTCAATAACAATTTCTCTAAAAATTTTAAACGGGAATCTTTGATATTTGCTAATACTTTTAAATATACTTTGTTAAAAAAAAAATTTCTAATATAATTATATATTAAGAAATCTTCAATAATATATTTCACTCTTTTATTATTTTTTCTACTATAAGATGCAGAAATCCAGGGATTTACGACACCGATTCTTAATAATATTGGATTAACTACATGTCCCATTTTAGTTTATTTTTTTTTCTTTTTTTTATATTTTGCTATTCTTTTTGTCATAGAATACTCTCCTAATTTTCTTCCCATTGCTTGTTTTCCTATAGACAATCCTATATATTTTTTACCATTATATATATATATTCTTTTTTTTAAAAAATATGGTATAATAGTACAACTTCTTGCCTTAGTTACTATTTTCATATTACTTATTTTATTATAATTTTTTAATTCTTCGTCAATCCAAACTCCTTTCCATAATGATCTCACCATATTTATTACTTTACTCTTGTGTTAATTTATATTTTCTTTGCCCTATAATTATAAAATTATTGGAAAATTTTCTTTTTTTTCTTGTGCTTTTACTTAAACCTATTTTACCTGAATATGTTCTACAAGTTACACCACCATTTGTACGTCCTCCGTGTGGGTGATCTACAGGGTTCATTGCTAAACCTCTAACTGTTGGTCTTATCCCTTTTCTACGATTTTCACTTGCTTTTGTATATTTTAATAGTTTATATTTCCAATTAGATACACTACCTAAAGTCACAAAACATTCTTTAGAGATAAGTCTATGCTCCTTTGAGCTTAACTTAAATAAACTATAATTCATATCAAATTCTTTAACGATAATAGAACCTGTTCCTGCTGCTCTACTTAATTTACTTCCAGAACCTACTGTTAACTCCAAATTGTTAACATATACACCAGAACCTATATTTTTCACTAATGTACTATCACCTATATGTGCGCCTTTGATTAAAGAGGTATTGATAAAAACTCCCACCTTTAATTTAGCAGGTGCTATAATATAAAAAAAAATACCATATTTTAAAATAGAACATAAGGCTATATGCGCTGTTCTGTTTGGATCATATTCAATACGTAAGACATATAAGCATACACCTAACCATTTTTGTCTGAAGTACTCAATAAAACGATATTTACGCTTTAAGCCACCGCCTCTATGACGTACGGCAATCATCCCGCGACTGCGCCCGTGAATACGTTGTTTACCACTAGAAAAACGTTTACTTAAAACTTTCCAAATTTTAACCATTTTTTTCGTTTAAATCTATTTTTCATGATTTTAGTAGATTTTTTAACTTTACGTACAAATTTTTTCTTATTTCTTTTTCTTTTAAAATAAGCACGTCGTATATCTACCCCCATATTTAAAATAAGTTTTTTTATACGTTGATATAATTTCCATTTTTCTTGCATTACAGCACCAGTTTTATTATATGCATTAATTAATTCATATACAATTTTGCTGGAAAAGCTTGTGACTTTTTTTTTTTCGACTACTTTTAATAACCAATTTAACGCGTATTTTTCTGCTTGCTTTACGGTCAAATAAACTGGTACTTGGGTCACACGTTTACGCCCTTTTTTTATTAATTTGATACCAATTATTGGTGTTATATTATAAATAGCTTTTCGTACATATTTATAGATATTTTTAATTTTTAATTTTTTCATTTTAACTATAATTTCCATATAAATTTTTTCTGCTTTTATATATTTCCCATGACGCATTAAACGCCCTATAAAACGTTGTTCAAATGTCTTTTTATTCATTTTATTTATTTTTTAGTTCTTTTAACACTAAATTTAGACCTACGATTATGTCGACTAAAACTTTCTTTAATTGTAAAATCATATTTCCCTCTTATAATATGATAAGCGACTCCTGGTAAATCTGGAACGCGCCCTCTCTTTATTAGAACCGTTGAATGTTCCTGTAAATTATGTGGTCCAATGCCTGGGATATATGCTAAGACACGTCTTTTTCTTAAATTACCACTCACACGTGTACCAAATTCTAACACGACTTTTGCGATTTTACGTTGTGCTGAATTTGGTTTTTTTGGTTTTACAATTGCGACTTTTTCACAATAACCTCTCTTTTGAGGGTATCCACTTAATAATCTTTTTCTACGTTTTTTATCTGTTCTTATTGTTTTTTTATCTTTTATTTGATTGAATGTTACCATCTAATATATACTTTAATTTTAATAATAATGTTAATAATTTTATTTTTACTGTTTTAAATACATCTTTATATAATTCTGATTTAACTAAATTTGTATTCTGATTTTTTAAATATGTATTATAATATTGCACTGGTTGAACTTTTAATTTTTTATCATAATTTATTACAAAATTTAAAATTATTAAATTTTCATTTAAATTTTGTTCGTTAATATACTTAATAAGTCCTTTTAATTGATCCCCCACTTTGTGCCCCTTGATCCCTATAATTTCATTATTTAAGATATGCTCATTAAATAACTTTAACTCTATTAATCTTTTTTTCAAAATGTTATTAAAAAAAAAAAAATCTAAAGAATTATATTGTGCATATTGATTTAATTTTATTAACTTTTTACCACTTAACCCATTTACTTGTATTAAAACCATAAAGGTTTCCTCATTCCATTTTTCCATTATTTTTTTTATATTTACTAAATTTTTTTTATATTTGTATTGTTTTTTTATCATTTTTCGTAATTATTTTATATAGATTCCCATTGATTTACAATTCCCTAATAATTCTAATAAACGTGCTTTTAAATAAATTTCATTTAATTCTTTATGATTTTTTACTTCTAATTTATTAAAACAACAGCCATAAATAGCTAATTTATAACAGTTTTTTAATAATACCTCTTTCTCTATATAAATTTTGTTACTCCCGCTTTTTTGAAATTCTTCTTTAAATAATTCTTTTAATAAGATACTTAATTTTGGCTTTTCAATTTCAAAATAAAACCCTTTTACCACATTTATATATAAATTAACTTTTAAGACTATTCCTTTCTCAAAAATAGTTGTTTCATTATTGAATTCATTACAAAATTCCATAATGTTTATCCCATATTGACCTAACACAGGTCCTAATGGCGGAGTCATCGCTGCTGTTCCTGCTCCTATGCATAACTTTAATTTTACTAATAATGGTTTTGAATTTACTTGCTCTTTCTTTAAACTTTGTTTTTTTGTTATAAAATTATTCATTTTTAATGTAAATATATGATATTAGAAATATAAATAACTACTAAAATAGAAAAAACATATGCTTGTAAAAATGCGATACCTAACTCTAATAAAGAGAAAGCACATACACAAACCCATGGTAATAATCCTACATAAAAATACTGAAATAACACAATCGCTGCTCCTCCTATAATATGTAATAAAATATGTCCTGCTAACATATTTGCAAATAAACGTACTGCTAAACTAATTGGTCTTAATAAATAAGACATGATTTCAATACATACTAATAAAGGTACTAATCCTGGGTTTAATCCAGAAGGTATAAATAAATTAACGAATTTGATTCCATGAATTCTGAATCCAAATATTGTTAACCCTATTAATATAATAATTGCTAAGGAAAATGTTATCATTATTTGCCCTGTTATTGTAAAACTCAATGGTACTAATCCCATTAAATTTAATATTAATATAAATACAAATATCGCAAAAATTAATGGAAAAAATAAAATTCCTGCTTTCCCTATTTGCACTAATAATAAATCAATAAAAAATTCGTAGAATAATTCTCCAAAATTTTGCCATTTATTTCCTATTAAGGTTGCTTTATGCACCATTAAACTAAAAATTCCTATCACAATAACTATAGCACATCCTAAATACATAGTTATTGTGGTCACTGATATATCAAAATATTTTGTTACCATACTTAAATATGGACTTATTTCAAATTGTTCAAATGTTGATTTCATCATCTTTTTTTTTTAAAAATATTTTATTAATTCGTTTTTCTCTATTGTAACAATTAATTCGTTTAACTCATTTTCTAAAAAAATGAATTTTTCATATAATAAACTATTTGTTATATTACTTTCTTTTTCTTGCTTTATTAATTCCTGTTGATATTTCAATAAACTATAAAAATCAAAAGTAAAATGTTGAAAGTGATAACGACAGATATTATGAATATATAAGGTCTGTAAATCATCACTATTCAATTGCATATAATTTTCTTTAAAATTACTGATTATACTATAACTTTCTTCTAAATACTGGTGTTTATTTTTTAAACCTATACCTATTAGAAGTGGTGCTACCCCACAACTCAATAAAAAGGGTAGTGGTGTTTCATCACTTGTTTGTATCACTTTATTTAATTTATAATTCAAATAACTTAAAACAATATTGTTATTTGCATAATATCGTATATACTTTTTAGGAAAACCTAATAAGGTTTTATTTGGTTGTGGTAACCCATCCATTAATATAGTTTCATCATATAACCCTGTATTTGTCATTTGAATATATGTCATTACTAACTCAAAACGTTTTTTTTTTAATGCTTCACTAGCATATTTCTTTTCATACCCTATATTTAAATCTAAAAATTTAGTCATGTTTTTAACGATCAACTTCTCCAAATACAATATCTTGTGTTCCAATTAAAGTAACGACATCAGCTAATAAATGATTTTTTGACATCATATCTAACCCTTGTAAATGTAAAAAACCAGGTGCTTTAATACGACATCTATAAGGTTTAGCGGTATTATTTGATGCTAAATACACTCCGAATTCTCCTTTAGGTGCTTCGACAAATGTATAAATTTCGTTTTGTGGTATTACAAAACCTTCAGAAAAAAATTTAAAATGATTAATACATGATTCCATATCTTTTTTTACAAAAGCTCTATCAGGTGAAGTTAAATTTAAACCTTCAATTTTAATTAAACCAGGTTTTAAGAAATTTAACGCTTGTTCTATAATTTTTAAACTTTGATACATTTCTTTAATACGTAATATAAATCTAGTATAAGAATTATTTTCTTCTCCAATAATTATATCAAAATCATATTTGTCATAATCATCGTAAGGAAAATTTTTACGAATATCATACAATAAACCAGCACCCCTTAACATAACTCCTGTAAAGCCTGCATTCAAAGAATCTTCTGCAGTAACAGTACCTATATCCACTAATCTTTGTTTCCATATACGATTATTTATTAACATATCTTCAATCTCTTCTAAGCGTCTTTTATATTGTTTACAAAAGGCATAAATATCATCACTTATTTGCATAGGTAAATCAAAAGCAACTCCTCCAGGACGTATATACGCTGAATGCATACGCGCTCCAGATACACGTTCATAAAACTCCATTAACTTTTCACGCTCTTCAAAAGCCCATAAAAATGGTGTTAATGCCCCGACATCCATCGCATGTGTTGTTGTTGCTAAAATATGGTTTAAAATTCTTGTAATTTCACTAAATAAAATTCTAATTACTTTCGCTCTCACAGGAATTTCTAATTCAATTTCATGTGTTTGTAAATATAAACGTTCAACAGCTAATGAGTAAGCATGTTCTTGCACCTGCATGGAAACATAATCTAAGCGATCAAAGTAAGGTAAGGCTTGTGTATATGTTTTATATTCGATTAATTTTTCAGTACCTCTATGTAACAAACCTATATGAGGGTCCACTCGTTTTACAGTTTCACTGTCTAATTCTACAATTAAACGTAAAACTCCATGAGCCGCTGGGTGTTGGGGTCCAAAATTTAAGGTAAAATTTTTTAATACTTTTACTTCATCAAATATTTTTACGATATTAATCATTTATTGTATAATTTGACCTATGTATGTTTTTTGTTCAAAGTCCCCCCAAGATTTACCAAACTCATAATTTCTAAATTCTTGCATTAATTCAATACTTTTATATATTATTTTTTTATCATTAATATCATAATAAACTTCTAAATAACCTGTTAAAGGAAAATCTTTTCTTAAAGGATACCAAGAAAATCCATAGTCTGTTAAAATTCTTCTTAAATCTGGGTGGCTTTCAAAATAAATTCCATACATATCCCAAATTTCGCGTTCTAACCATACTGCAGAACTATAATTTAAACTACTTGTTTTAATTATTTCATTATTATTTAAATATGTGACTATATTAAGTCTATGATTATTATAAATACTATGTAATACATACAATAATTTAAAACGACCTTTCTTATTTTCGTCAATATTTAAACAATCAACTACTACAATGTCTAATAACATTTTATATTGAAACATTGTATTATTTTGTAATATTGTTAATATATTTATTAAATCCTTAGATTCAACAAACACATTTAACATATTTGGTTTATATACTACTTTTTTTATTACTTTCGGACACATCTCACTTAACAATAGTCCTATTTGCATATTTCTCTTCATTCCATCGTTTTTCATTTTTTATGACCAATCTAATGCTCCTTTTTTTATTTCAAAAATAAAACCAATTCCTAAGACTATTAAAAATACTAACATTAAATTATAAGACACATATGTATTATATAATAAACTTACACTGAATGGAAATAAAAATGTAATTTCTAAATCAAAAATTAAAAATAAAATTGCAACAATAAAAAAACGTACATCAAACTCATCACGTGCTTGTCCAAAAGGATCAAACCCACATTCATACCCCATTAATTTATCTTCATAAGAAACTTTAAACATTAAAGCCCATCCTACATAAAATAATACTACAGACAACGCTATAGCTATTATTAAAAAAATTAAAATATATTTATATTCGATATTTAATAACATTTTTTATTAGTTTATACTTTCGTCAATATTACTTAATTTTATAATTAAAATTTTATTTAAAAACCTTTCGTGCATTTTTTTAATTTTAATTTTTACTTTATTTTTATTTTTTTTTGAATTTTTTAAATTTTTTTTTATTCCAAATACTAATTTACGTTTTACTTCTTGTTGTAATTCTTTTATATTTTCTAATATTATTTTTATATTTTTTAATATTTGATAATTTATATAATTTACTTTTTCAAATATGTTTATAAATTCTGTTGAACGTGCTGATAATGTTTCACTTATATCTTTAGCTGTTAAACTGTATACTAAACTGATACTTAATAAAAAACTTGTTATAATTACAATTTCTTCATTTAAAATTAATTCTTCTTTTGCTATTCCAAATATTACTACTAATAATACATATAAAAATATTCTACTGTTATCTTTCATTTTTATTTTCTTGTTATATGATTACTTGTTTTTACGAACTCAATAATTTCAGTTACTACTTTACTTTTAACTGCTCCTATTGCACTATTTATATAATTTAAGTTGTTATACACTTTCTTTAAATTATATACACTATTATTAAACACACTGATATCTAATTTTTGAAAAACATTTCTACTTAATAATTTTTCTCTTCCTTTTAATATATATGCTAATTTTACTATAATTATTCTTACAAATAATACGTAGAATACTCCAAATCCTACTATTAAATGTATCATTTCATTAAAAAATATTAAACTATCTAATTGTGGCATTTCTTTTTTTATTTTATTTATTTTTTTGTATATTTGCGACTTTAATCAACCTATCACCTATATCCTCTGCAAGCCCACTATATAAATTTATTAATTTATTTATATTGGATAATTGCTGTTCTGTTAAGGTACATCCGCGTGTACTGACATAAGTTTGCATTTGCTCCACCGTCTGTAATAAAAAAGCACGCTGTTGTGGTAAAGACAACTCTGTAAAAGCAGAACTTCTTAAAATTTCTGTTGTTACAATAAATGGGCGCCCTTCTTCGGAAACTAATGCTTCCTCTATAATTACAGGCGTAACCTCATTGACTAACTGTGATAATAACTCTATATTGTAGCGTATTTGCTCGGTCCCATAAATAGCAGTAAAAACAACAATACCTGACCAAACTACAATTTTTGCTACTATTATACAAATAGCCATATAATCTCCAAAACCTGATGTTAAAATTATTTGCTTACTTTCTACTTTATCTTTGGTATTATTAGTCTTGCCTCCCTTTTATTTTTAAAGCATATTTTACAAGCATATCTTCGATTATATATATAAATGGAAAAAATACTAAAATATACAAGAAATATAAAATTGTACATGCAAATCCTAAACCTAAATAAGGCTCTGCTGCTGGTTGTCCCCCTAAAAATCCTAACATAATACATAATGCAAAAAAACTCCAAAATAAATGCTTGTGTCCTTTTCTAAATGCTGAACTTCTTACATTGGAAATTGTTAATAATGGTAAAAACATTAATACCACTATAGCTAAAACTAATGCTAATACTCCAATAATTTTACTTGGAATTGATCTTAACATTGCATAAAATGGTAAAAAATACCATTCAGGTACAATATGTGCTGGTGTAACATTAGAGTCCGCCATTACATAGTTATCAGGATGTCCTAAATAATTTGGTATAAAACATACGAAATAAAAGAAAATTCCAAGTAAAATTACTAAAGAAAATAAATCTTTTATTGTAAAATATGGTGTAAATGGAATACTATCCACTTTTGCATTTATACCTAATGGATTTGTTGATCCATTTTCTCTTAAAAAAATTATATGTAATCCTACTAATCCTAAAACAATAAATGGAAATAAATAGTGTAAACTAAAAAATCTATTTAATGTTGGATTTGAGACAACAAAACTTCCCCATAACCAGATAACAATTGCTTCTCCTATTACAGGTATTGCTGTTACTAAGTTTGTAATTACTGTAGCGGCCCAATAACTCATTTGACCCCATGGTAAGACATAACCTAAAAACGCTGTTAAGATTAATAATAAAAATATTATTACTCCTGATATCCATACAAAAGTATTTGGGGCTTGGTAAGACCCATAATATAATCCTCTTAACATATGTATATATACTACAATGAAAAAAAAGGATGCTCCATTTGCATGTACATATCTTAATAACCATCCATAATCAACTTCTCTTACTAATCTTTCTATACTTAAAAATGCCATATCCACATGTGCTGTATAATGCATTGCTAATAAAATTCCTGTTACTAACTGCATTACTAAGCAAATTAAAGAAAAAAATCCAAAATTCCAAAAATAATTTATATTTACTGGTTCTGGGTATTTAATTCCTGCTTCATATATTCCATTTACTATTTGATTTTGCTTTACTATTCTCATTTTTATTTTTCGTTCTTTTAATTACTCTTAGATAACTCTCTTTTGAAATGAAAGTAGTCAATACTTTCCACAAGCGCTATTACTACATTTTGTTCACTCTTAAAAAGGCCTCTTTAGCTAAAAGATTTAGTGCAATGCCCACTTACTGCAACTTTAGAAACACACTAAGGCACACCGCCAACCTATTCGTAAAAGGGTCCCTTTTTTTACACATCAGAAGAAGCGTTTCCTCCGTAAGAAAACAATACAATAAAATCTAAACTGTATGACAAATTACTTGCCATTTTTATTTAAAATTTTAACATTCTAGTCCTCTATCTTTATTTTAAAAGTTCTTCCTTATTATAATTTTAGCTTGTCTAATAGTAACTCTAAAAAGTAAAAAAACATACTTCATGTCCTAGTAGGTTTGTTATATTTTAGGGTAGAAGGAATCGAACCTTCGTATGTCGTTATCAAAAAACGATGCCTTACCGCTTGGCTATACCCTATTTTATTTAAAATCATTCGAGAAAAATAAGACTTGAACTTACAACTAAGATTTTGGAGACCTTTATTTTACCAATTAAACTATTTTCGAAATCGTTTGTACAATTATCTTTTAATATAAACTTGTTTTAAGTACCATATAAATTTTCCTAATAGTTGCTTAAGTTAAAATATAATGTTTTTATGAAAAGCTTATTTAATATTTCATATTTCAGTTATATTTTATTATATTAACAAAAAAATTTATTTTACTAATTAAAAATAAATCTAATAAGATGTCAACGCGTAAAAGTAAAATTATTTCTATTTTTTAGTACCACTAAACTTCTTAAATAATTAAGGATGCAATATTTTATAAATACCAGCAAAATATATTACTATATATTTTATTTGTGGCCTATCTAAGTTGTAGTCTTCAACCTGAATTAAAATTTGAAAATAAACTTCCCACTTAATATTTCTTCAGCGGTTATTTCAAAATGATATTATCAATCATTTATATTTAAACGTAGCTACTTAACTATACTTTTCAAAAAATAATTAATACACCAGCGGTTTACCCTCCTCAATCCTCTCGTACTAGAATCAGCATTTTCATTTTTTCATTATAACAGTAGATAGGGACCGAACTGTCTCACGACGTTCTGAACCCAGCTCACGTACCTTTTTAAACTGTGAACACCAGTACCCTTGGGAACTACTACAACCCCAGGACAAGATGCAATTTTTGTTAAATAAATAATTGAACTTATTTATATTTGAATCTAAATAGATTCAAACTTTATATTTCTATAAAGATCAGACTATATCATCATTTAATGTATAAAAATTAAATGTTTTGCATGTAGTCGTTGAAGAACCTACTTTTATATTTCTATAATTTGGTTTCCTGCGGATTATCTAATATTTTAGAAGTTCCCGCATATAGCAAAATTTTCAATATCAAAACAATATTGGGCCCATCATTATTAAGCCGACATCGAGGTGCCGAACTCCGGAATAGATAAGAACTCAAATCCGGAACTAGCCTGTTATCCCTAGCGTACCTTTTATCCGTTAGCGGTAACCTTTCCACACAGAATTACCGGATCACTATGACCGACTTTCGTCTCTGATCGACTTGTATGTCTTTCAGTCAAGCAAACTTTTGCCATTGCACTTTTAAGATTAATAAAATTAACCTAAATTTACCTTTGTACACCTCCGTTACTCTTTGGGCATTCTTGTTATAATTATTTTAAAGTTATAAACGCTCCATTAATGCGCAAACTTGCTCTCTCATTAAAATAGAGTCACTAATATATCTCTTTATTAAAGCATAAAAAAGATAAATAGAAGTACAAACTAATTTTTATGAAAACATTATTAGCATAATTACTCAAACTAGTTTGTAAACCAAAAGTCAAATATAACACCTTTTGTATTTCTACAACCTCTTCAAAAGAATAATTTGAAGTATTTAATATAAAACTATCATCCTCCGTGATAAAACCTGTATCCAAAAACCAATAACTTAAACTTCTCTCATTCAAGAAATCACCAAAAAACGGTGGTAAAGCTTTTTTCTTATTTTTATAAAAAATGAGTTCGAATTCTGTAAATTCGTCACTGCTTCTTATACTAAACCTCGTTAAATCATTAGCTTTTTCGATTGTTAAACCACTATTTCTAAAAATTATACATAAGTTTTCACTATAACCTAAATCGCTATGTTCATGTATTAGTCTAAAGTTAAAATCATGCCATTCAAGATAACACTGACCCAACCAAAACATCTATTTGCTCTGGACCTAATCTCTTTATATTACTCTCTTTTTTCTTATTCAATTTACTTTTAATTATTATTCTATTTTCTGCCATTATTTTTTCATATTTTGTATTTATACTTTAATTTAATTAGGATTATTACTTAAAATCCACTTTATGTTTTCTATAAAGATCAGACTATATCATCATCCCTTAGGATGTTTAGCGTTTAGTCGTTGAGGATCTCTAAGTATACTTGATACTTAGATTCCCTGCTGATTGTCTATTTTTATAGATATCCCAGCATATAGCTAAATTTTTTAATCATATATTTCTATATGAGTGCCCCTTCAAAATTTCAAGGCGACCACCCCAGTCAAACTACCTACTATACACTATTTATTTTTAGTGTTAAATTCAAATTCATTTAGTATTTCACCAACGCCTCCCTTAAATTGACCTGAATCAAAAGATCATAAGCTTCCTAAATATCCTACATCACAAGAACAGTCACACAATATATAATCAAAGTTAAGGTGCATAGGGTCTTTCCGTCTAGCTGCTATTATTCCGCATCTTCACGGAAAATTCAACTTCATTGAGATACTACTGGAGACAGTAGGGAAGTCGTTAAACCATTCATGCACGTCGAAAATTACTCGACAAGGAATTTCGCTCATTTTTGTTATTTCTTTTAGTGTAGTTTTACACTAAAGGGTCTTTATATTTCTATAAAGATCGGACTATATCTTTATCTTTATTAAATTGCTTTTTTATATTTAATAATAAGATACGTAACAAATAGTCTCTGAAGAACCTACTCTTATATTTCTATAATTTGGTTTCTTGCGGATTATCTTTATATTATAAAGACCTTCCCGCATACAGTTAAGTTTATTATTTAATATATTTCTATATCATAAGGCTTTTATTTATAAGGTCCGTTTTACCTTAGGACCGTCACATTTTATGTTACATTTTAAATAAATTAATATTCAAAAATCAAACTTCATATTTCTATAAAGATCAGACTATATCATCATCCCTTAGGATGTTTGGCGTTTAGTCGTTGAAGATCATTCATATATTTATATAAACTTTCTTGCTGATTGTCTATCTTATATAGATATCCCAGCATATAGCCAAATTCTCACAATTATATTACTATAAAGTGACCCTGAGAATCAAGGTTACAGCCGCCGTTTACTGAGACTTAAATTCGGAACTTGCATTCCTCCTCTTCATTTTGCAGCACCGGGCAGGTATCAGGCCCTATACATCATATTACTATTTTGCAGAGCCCTGTGTTTTTGTTAAACAGTCGCTACCCCCTATTTTCTAGACCTAAAAAAAGGTACTCTTTATCCCGAAGTTACAGAGTCATTTTGCCGAGTTCCTTCAGTATTATTCACTCTACACTTTAATAATCTCTATCAATTAACCGGTGTCGGTTTAAGTACGGTTTATAATATATATTAACTCTTTTTTAAACACAATACAAAAACTAAATAATTATAGTATACATACGTAGTTTTCATAGTGCATTGTCATTAATATAAAGTTTAGAATTATTAATCTAAATATCCATCAGTAAAAATATTTTCATACCTACCTTAGGAACCGCCTAACCCTAATACGTTTAACGTTTTATTAGGAACCCTCTAATTTACAGTGATAATGTTTTTACATTATATAACATTACTCATATCAGCATTCTTAATTTTGATATCTCCATCATAATTTTCTTAATTATACTTCACCGACATACAAAACATTTTACTACCAATTTTTTTTAATTTTGTAGTTTCCGTATAATACTTAGTTCATATACATTGTTGACAGAATAAAAGCCTTAAATTGGTGAGCTGTTACGCTTTCTTTAAAGGATAGCTGCTTCCAAGCCTACCTCCCAATTAACTTCACTTTTTTCACGTCTTTTACACTTCATTATTATTTCAGAACGTTAACTTACAATCTGGGCTGTTTCCCTCTCGACTTTGAACCTTAGCACTCAAAGTCTGCCTAATATATAACCATTTATCGTATTTGAAGTTTAAATGATAAAACAAATTGCTCCATTATAATCACTCAGTAACTCTACCCCAATAAATTTTTTAAATATATCGCTCTACCTCAATAGATTTCGTAAAAAACAGCTATCACCAAGTTTGATTAGCCTTTCACTCCGAATCACAAATCATCCCAGTATTTTGCAACAGACAAGGGTTCAGTCAAATTTAAAAAAAAATTATTTTAAACTTACTTATTCATGATTAGATCACTTGGCTTCGGGTCTAAAAAATATAACTCAAAACACCTTTTAAAATTCGCTTTCGCTACGCCTACAATTATTATCTTAAGCTTGCTATATTAATTAACTCGCTGACCCATTATACAAAAGGTACATTGTTATTTCATATTATATATAAATTTCCAATTGCTCATCGAATTTACAATTTCAATTTCTTTTCACTACTTAGATTTTTCTAAAATTTCTTTTTCATCTTTCCTTCACAGTACTTGTTCACTATCAGTCATTAAAGTATATGTAGAGTTTGAGGGTGGGCCCCCATCATTCAAACAAAATTCCACGTTTTTCGTTTTACTCATATCTTCTATTTACCCTTTTTTAACTACAGGACTATCACCTTGTTTCGCAAAGGTATTCCACCTTATTTCATTCCTTTCATAAATAGTTCTTACTCTGCTCCTTTGATTTCGCTCACCACTACTTTCAGAATCTTTGTTAATTTCTTTTCCTTTAGTTACTGAGATGTTTCACTTCACTAAGTTTTTTCTTCTTTTCAGTTTTCTGCTGGGATATTTAGAGATCTTCAATATATATTCCTACACTTTTTTTTAATGTGCTCCCTCTAACTTTTCGTTCATATATTACGTCCCCTTTCCTTTAATACATAGATATCCGTTATAAACTCTTTTTTTTTACTTTTACATTAACTTTCTCACTTTTTCCCCTCTTTTTTTATTTTCCCTAAAGTGGATTTGAACCACTGACCTCTCGCTTATCAAGCGATTACTCTACCACTGAGTTATTAGTTCTTTCCGAATGGCGAGACTTGAACTCACACCTTCAACTCCCAAAGCTGATGCACTAACCCAATTATGCTACATTCTTTTTTATATTATCTTATTTATACTCTTATAAGGCCTTATAGGCTAGCTTTAAAAATTTTGTTATGTTATGCTCCTAGTATTAGACGAAGTACACCGTTCTTGCAACACAAAGCTAAATATAATCTATATTCATAAAGTTTTTAAATAACTTACTGTACTTTTATTTCCAGATTTCTAACGTTTATAACTATAGTTATATTTTTCAAAATAGCCGTATTTTTTTAAGTACGGCTATTCATCGCGAAAATCTTTAGTATTCCTAAAATCTTTTTAAAATTATGAATATAAAATTAAGAAAGACATCATTAATGCTAATAATCCAACCGCTTCTGTTAAGGCAAATCCTAACATTGCTAATTTAAATAACTCTCCTCTTACACTTGGGTTTGTAGATACAGCTAAAACGAAAGCAGCAAAAACTACTCCTACTCCTACTCCTGCTCCTGCTAATCCGATTGCTGCTAATCCTGCTCCTACTTTTTTTCCCATATCAATTACTGCTGAAGATACTTCTAATTGTTCAATTTTGATTGATTTCATTGTTTTTTCTGTTTTATTTTATTTTATTTTATTTTATTTTATGTAGGTCTTTGATTTTTACAAAAATTTGTAGTCTATCCACTTTAACCTACCTCAACCATCTCTTATCAGTTAGCCTTTTACAAGACTTATACAGTGTCTTCCACTACCTTAATTCTTTGTCTTAATTTCTCTTATATATTTAACATTTCCAACATAATCACAAGATATTTGATGAAATAAATTTTGTGATTTATTTCCTTTAAATCTTGTACTATTTAAAAATTCATCTGTTAAATTAATTACACCTACCATTGCAATTAATAACATTAAACACGCTAATACAAACCATAAACTATTAGAACTATATAAAATATTCGCTCCTATATTTTTAATATCAGTTGTTTTAATAAATAATTCATAAATATTTACATAATTTATATTTATTAAATAACTTTCTTTCATAACATTTCCCAAGCTTAATTCATTGTCTTTGGCTAATTGTGTAAAAAATTGCTCGTACACATGTTCTGTCATATTTTCTGGTACTGTTAACATATATCTTGAACCAATTATAAATAAAAACATAAAAATATTTAAACCCATAAAAGTAATATAAGGTAAATATTTTTTCATATTTTCTTTAATTTCTACCATTGTTATATTTATCATCATAATAATAAATAAAAATAAAACGGCAACTGCCCCTACATTCACTAAGATAAATATACAAGCTAAAAATTCTTGGTCTAATAAGATTAACATACTAGAATAACAAACAAACATCACTATTAAATTCAATACACTATATATTGGATTTATATTTTTTACTATATTATATAGGCAAACAAGGGCCCCTACTATTATTATATTCATTATCATTAATTCTACATTCATTCTCTTTTTTTTTATTTTTGCTCTTTTAAATAACTATCTAATTCCGCTTCACTAATTAAACCTCCAAAAGGGATTTGTTTTAACTTTTCCTCTATATCCCGAATATCTTCTAAATCTGCATATAATTTTGACTCATGTAAAATCTCTCTTGTTATTGGGTAATCCCTTTCAATCATTACTTGAATATCATATAATTCTTTAGTCTTTATTAATTGTTGTAATAATGGTACAGCAACATTTTCATAAAGGTGTGTTAAGTCTTTATATTCCTCATTTAAATCTTTTTTATGATATAATAAATCTTCGACATACTCTCTTTTTATTTGTACTAATAAAGTTAAATTAAAACATTCTCGCATTCTCGCATTATTATATTCAACTTTTTCCATAAGCTTTTCTACTTTTGCTGCACTTAATAGCATTATATATTCCATATACCATTTATCAACTTTTGTTTTTACCTCATATAAGCCGACTAATTTTAATTCTAATAAAAATATTTCATCTTCTATTTGTGCTTTTATAGACTTTTCCTTTTTTTTTACTACTTTTTCGGCTACTTTTACATCTTTTTGTAGGTCTGGTAGATAAATACCAAAGGTTTCATAAATGTCATCATATAACTTATCCTCTTCTGTTTTTTGTTTATATATTTTATTTTCAAGTACATACTGATCTTGACTATTTAAATTATCTTCTTCTGGTCTATTGTTATTGATTTTTTTCATTTATTATTATTATTATTTAATAAAACCTACGACAATGGTCATAATACTTATATAATACATTAAAGACACTGGCAATAATACTTTCCAACCTAAATACATTAATTGATCATAACGGTATCTTGGTACTGTGGCCCTTACCCATATAAATGTAAATACCATTAATATTATTTTTAAACTTAAACTTAAATAACTTATTAAACCTACCCCAGCACTTCCTCCAAAAAATAAAAATACCATTAAAGTACTCATAAATATAATATTTGCATATTCCCCTAAAAAGAATAATGCAAATCCTGTTGAGGAATACTCTACATTATAACCTGCTACTAATTCTGCCTCTGCCTCTGGTAAGTCAAAAGGTGGTCTATTTGTTTCTGCTAAACATGTTATATAACACATTAAACCTGCTGGTAATAAGGTAATTACATTCCATACTGTTCTTTGATTTTCTATAATTTCTTGTAAATTTAATGTATTATTATAACATATTATTGTTAATAAGATTAAACCTAAAGATACTTCATAAGATACCATTTGGGCGGCTGATCTTAAACCACCTAAAAAGGCATATTTTGAATTACTTGCCCATCCTGCTAATATTATTCCATAAACTCCTATACTTCCTATTGCTAATATATATAATATTCCACTATTTATACTTGCTACTATACTTGTTTGACCTACAGGCATTACTGTCCATAAGACTAAACTTACCGCAAATGTTAATATTGGTGCTATGATATATATCAATTTATTTGCTGCAATAGGTATAATTGTTTCTTTTAATACTAATTTTAACCCATCCGCTAATGGTTGTAACAATCCTAAAAACCCTACGACATTTGGTCCTCTTCTTTTTTGAATTGCTGCCATTACTTTTCTTTCATATAATGTTGTATACGCTACTATTATTAATATTCCTATTATTATACTTAAACTCATTCCTATACTTTCTATTATTGTTTTTATCATTTTTTTTTGCTTTTTGTTACTACTTTTTTATTCTTTAAATAAGCCCACCGGATTTACAAATGACTATCTTTATAACTTACCTTGGTGCTTTTGTACGATACTCTCTTATTATTTTGGGTTTAGTCTGTTGCACTCGTTTATACATTTATACTACTTCCAGTGACTTTTTTAACTAGGTTTTGGTGAATACCGAAGAAAACCTTTTTATTTTTAATATCATAGTTTTCTATTGGCAGAAATAGGATTCGAACCTATGCGGATTTTAATCCAATTGATTTACAGTCAATCACCTTTGGCCAGCTCAGTCATTCTGCCAATAGAAAAGGAATCTTTGTCATTATATTTTAAATCTTTAATTTATTACGTTATATTGTAAGGAATTTCCTTACAATATAACGTAAGTTGACCATTGTGGGATTTGAACCCACGTCTTTAACATGAAAAGCTAACGTCCTAACCAAACTAGACGAAACGGCCTTTGCGGAGGCTGGACTTGCACCAACACCAACGGGTCATGAGCCCGACGAACTACTATTATTCTACCCCAACTTGCTTCCGATAGGATTTGAACCTATATCTCTCTCATTATGAATGAAATGTTCTACCTATTAAACTACAAAAGCAAAGGGTTCGACTCTGAAAGACTTGAACTTTCATCAATAACTTAGAAGGTTACAGTTTTACCTACATTAAACTAAGAGTCGCCCATTTGGTAACTATATTCTATATATAAGTATTGTGAGTGTATTGGGATTCGAACCCAATTTTGCGAGCTTAAAAGGCTGCTGTAATAACCGTTATACGATACAATAATACTATATACACAGCGTACGGTCCCACTGCGTATATCTAAAAGGATTTTACTCCAGCCGCAGGTTCCCCTACGACTACCTTGTTACGACTTAATCTTAGTCATATCACATCCTCTTGATTTTCTGTTTAGTTACTTATAACTCATTTGCATAGTTGTAAACTATTGGTTTGCACCCCTAACAAGTACAAATAAATAAAGTTAGAAAATCTTAAATCTATGTTACTCCCATGATCTGACGGGCGGTGTGTACTAGATTTGACACCTATTCACCGAAGCTTACTAATCTACGATTACTAGCAATTCCACTTTCATGTTTCCGAGTTTCAGAAAACAATCCACACTATGATTAGCTTTCAGGATTTGCTCCAGCTTTCACTTTCGCTTCCTTTTGTACTAATCGTTGTAACACAAATGTAGCCCAGTCTATTAAGGCCATACCGACTTGACATCATCCTCAACTTCCACTTAAACCGTGTTATTTTCAGCTATTTAGTTTTTTTATCTTAACTAAATAAAAGGATTACGTTCGATCAAGGAATTAACCTTACACTTTTCAGCACGAACTGACGACAGCCATGCAGCACCTGTTGTATGCTTATTCTATTGTTTTTATTTCTTTTTTTCAACATTTATATACATAATTCAAAAACTGGTAAGATTTTTCGTGTTATATCGAATTAAACTTCATGTTCCACTGCTTGCGCAAATCTCAGTCAATTCCTTTGAGTTTTAATCTTGCGATCGTATTTCTCAGGCGGAGTATTTAACGCGTTAGCTCAAATATTTTTTTCTTAATATTGAATACTCATCGTTTACTGCATAGACTACGCCGGTCTCTAATCGGCTTTGCTCCCTATGCCTTCGTACCTCAGCGTCAGTATCCAATTGAGCGCTGCTTTCGCCTACTGACAGTCTATGTAATTTGTATGAATTTTACCTCTAAATTAAATATACTGCGCTCATCTTTTATACTCTAGTTCAATTGTTGCTTATGCTCTTTTCCCTTTTTCCAGTTTCTCTTTCACATAAGGCCTTTTTCAAACTGCCTACGTACCCTTTACGCCCAATCCTTACGAATAATACTTGCCCCCTCCGTTTTACCGCGGCTGCTGGCACGAAGTTAGCCGGGGCTTCTTCTTTAATGTTTGTCATTATCTTCATTAATAAAAGAGGTTTACATTTCTACTTCCTCCCTCACGTGATATTGCTGGATCAAGCTTGCGCTCATTGTCCAATATTCCCCACTGCTGCCTCTATCGAGGTTGGACTTTTTTTCAATTCCAATGTGGCTGACCATCTTCCCAGACCAGCTACGAATCCTAGGCTTGTCAGGCTTTTACCCCGCCAACTACCTTAATTCGATATAGGCTTTTATATTAACGAGCTTTCCATTGCTGTTTTCTCTTTCTTTCTATTCTGCATTTCCTTTTTTATTTACAGATTTAATATTAAAATTCCTATACTTTACTCACCTTTTTGCCACTCTATTTCTAGCGTTCGACTTGCATGTGTTAGGCCTATCACTAGCATTCACTCGGAGCCAGGATCAAACTCATCTTTTTTCTATATTTATATATTTTTTTCTCAACATCCTTTTTCTCTTTTATTTCCCCTCTTTCATTAATCCAATGCGTTCTAGATTGGATTTGAACCAACAACCTCTTGGTTAACAGCCAATTGCTCTACCTATTGAGCTACTAGATTTTTAGTCGAAAAACAGACTTGAACTGTTATTAAAGGTTTTGCAGACCTTTGTATTACCAATTATACGATTTCTTTAGTATTAATTTGATACTACGTCTTTCTATAATATCTATTCAGTATTTGTACTTGACGACAATACTAACTATTTCATAGTATTTAGCTACTGAAACCCTTTTTATATTAATTATACCAAAAATTTGAACCTCATGTTATCTTTTAATTTTTTATTTTTTTATGAAACTATTTATATAATTTAGTATAACTAGAGCCTTAATAGTACCCCGGGTGACATAAGCTAAAATTTAGTGGCTGCAAATAACTGGTTATCTTTTAATATAACTCTTTCCTGTTTATAATCTCTATAAACAAATTCAAATGTGGAAAGAGTTATATTAAATAATTAATCCACTAACTTTACTACTCCATCTTTAATATATAATACTCTTCCAAATTTATATGTATTTTTCCAAAATTAAGAGCCTAATTGATTTATTAATATTTCTAACGCTTTAATAATTTTAGCAAAATTTTCATAATCTATATCAGTATAATTTAAAACAATTAAACGATTTTTAAACTTAGTTAATAAGTCTATGTATGCTTGATCAAATTTAGATAAATTGCTTAATTCATTCATGTATTCAAAAAATTTATCATTTAATTGAATATCATTTAATCTATTATTTTTAATCACATTATTATACAAATCTTCTGCTAAGTTTTGTTGTTTTTCTTCATACATTTTTAAATCCGCTAATAAATTTGTTTTTGTTTTCAGACTTTTATAAATTATTAAACTTACTGCACTTATTGCTATTACTCCTAAAACAATTAAACTTGAATCCCCATCAAAAAACTGACTACTTACATTTTGACCTTTTCCTTTAAATAATTCTAGTAATTTTTCGTTCATTTCTTATTATAAAATAATTAAAAATGTATTAATTTTTTTGATATAAATTAATACATAATCCAAAGACATTGTCTTTTTCATTAAATTTTTTTAAAGCTTCGACACTTCTGATATATAAATTAAACATTTTCCATTTTTTTACAAAAGTTAACATTTCTGCTTCTACTTTTCCTACTAATTTTAAATCTAACTGACTAAATAATTTAGTATTAATAGCAAATAACATTAAGGCCTCTAATCCTACAGCTAAAGGATTATAATTAACTTGTTTTAAAATTTCAATTACATTTTTACCTTTTTTTAATAATTGTAAAGTAACTACATCATTATTACTAGAAAATTGTTCAAAACGTGCTAATTCACGATATTGGGCTAATTCTAATTTTAAAGCTCCTGCTAATTTTTTCATTACAGCAGATTGTGCAGCAGATCCTACTCTACTTACGGATAATCCAACATTTACAGCTGGTCTAATACCTTTATTGAATAATTCTTTTTCTAAGAAGATTTGTCCATCTGTAATAGAAATAATGTTAGTTGGAATATATGCGGAAACATCTCCTGCTTGTGTTTCTACAATTGGGAATGCTGTTAAAGATCCATTTCCATATTTTGCATTTAATTTTGCAGATCTTTCTAATAAACGAGAGTGAATATAAAATACATCTCCTGGGTACGCTTCTCTTCCTGGTGGACGTCTTAATAATAAAGACATTTGACGGTATGCTACGGCATGTTTACTTAAATCGTCATAAATAATTAAAGCATGTTCTCCTTTATCTCTAAAATATTCTCCAATGGCACATCCTGTATAAGGTGCTAAAAACTGTAAAGGTGAAGCATCAGACGCTGTTGATACTACTACAATACTATATTTTAAAGAACCTTTAACATTTAACATTTCAACTAATCTTCTAATTGTTGATTTTTTTTGTCCTACGGATACGTATACACATACAATATCTTTGTTTGTTTTTTGATTTAAGATTGCATCAATTGCAATTGAAGATTTACCTGTTTGACGATCTCCAATAATTAATTCACGTTGTCCTCTTCCAATTGGTAATAATGCATCAACAATTTTTACTCCTGTTAACATTGACTCATGTACAGATTTTCTAGTTACAATTCCTGGGGCTTTTCTTTCTAAACTGATTAATCTTGTTGTTTTTGTATCTTTAAATGCGACTCCTCCATCAATTGGTTGTCCTAATACATCTACTACTCTTCCTAACATTGCTCTATCAATTTTAATTGCAAAATTTTGTTCACAACGTTTTACAATAACTCCTTCATGTATTAATTTATCTTCTCCGAAGATTACAATTCCAACTCCTGTTGATTCTAAGTTTAATGCCATTCCAAATAAATTTTTTCCGATAAATTCTACTTTTTCTCCCACTTTGATACTATTTAACCCACTAACTTTTACTACTCCATCTTTAATATATAATACTCTTCCAAATTTATTCGCATTTTTTCCAAAATCAAAGACTTTTTTAACACTTTTTAAATAATTTATAAAAATTTTTAAATTTAAAATTGCTGTTCTTTCATTTTGAATATGTGTTATTATTTTTTTTAATCCTAAAATTTTATCAGTTGTTTTCATCTTTTATAATTACTTTTACTGGTAGTTTTTCAGGGTTACATCTTATTAGAATTTTTGCCTCGTTTCTTACTCAATACTACTCAATACTAATAACTAGCTTTTATTGAGTTTTTTATATCTTATAAATAACACTTTTATATACGCATATGGTTGTAAAGAGCTTGAAACAGGAAGAAGAATTTTATTCCTTAGTTCTTTTACTTTTAACTGCTAGATGATAACTAAACTTCATATTTAAAAAACATCATAGATTTTGTTTCTAAATATGCAAACACGTTTACTAAATTTTCTAAATTCATTCTCGTTTCAAGAGTCATGTCTGTACCTTTATCATTAGCTACTAACGCAGCTATGCGTTTAATATGTTCTAACATATAAGCGTATTTTTCTCCTCTTGACAAAGGTACGTCAGTTTTCCAATATCTAATTAAATACTTTAAAATACTTTCAACTAATTCATCTTGCGTCTTCGCACCCTTACAACTCATATACATATTTACTAATTCAATATCGACCATATTAATCCATGCTTGGACTTCATTTTTATTAAAATATTTATATAATTTCAAACCAATAAATCCAGCTACACCAATAAGACCAAATAAAATTAAAATATAAAACAGCGCTCCTAAATTTTCTAGTATTCTATCATAAGATATACATTTTTTTATTTTCTTTACTATTTTTTCATATATTATATTCTCTGTCCACATTTTTTTATTTTTTATTTCGAAGATCTCCAAATGATTTTTTTAATTCAATTGCAGTTTTTGCAATCATTTCTTGCTGTGCGATAACCATATTTGTTTCATGAATTTTTGATACATTTTCTATAAATTTGATTAACTCCTTAAATTTTTGAACATGCTTTTCAGTTAATTCTGTGTGCTCCTTTAAATATTGTTGTAATTTTTTCATATAATTAATTAAATGATCGATTATATAAACGTTTTAAAGAATGTTCCATTTTTTTTCTATTTGAATTGTACTACTATTAACTATCTTAATATAATTCTTTTAAATATTTTGATATACTTACAGCTCTTACTTTAATTGGCATAAATCCATGATCTACTCCACATAATTCACTACACTGTCCATAAAAAATACCTGGACGTTTTAAATATAATCCTACTTGATTTAAACGACCTGGTACTGCATCAACTTTTATTCCAAAAGAAGGTACTGTCCAACTATGTAAAACATCTTCAGATGTTATTATTAAACGTACATGTGTTTTGATTGGGACAATCATTGGATTATCAACTTCTAATAAACGTAATTGACCTTCTTGTAAATCCCCTTCATAAACCATATAACTATCAAATTCAATTGGCTTATTTAAATTATCAGAATATTCATAAGACCAATACCATTGGTGTCCTATAATTTTAATAGTCACTGTTGGTGTTAAAATTTCATCCATAGCATATAATAAAGTAAAAGATGGAATTGCAATAACATATAAAATAATTGTTGGTAATAAAGTCCAACAAATTTCAATAAATGTTCCGTGTGCAATTTTATTATATGTTAAAAAATTTTTAAATAAAAATAAATCTCCTTTTTCTGGGTATCTCCATTTATAAGAAAATCTCCACATAATTCTAAAAAAGACCCATCCAATAAAAATACTAACAATAATTAAATAAAAAAAAATAAAATTATGTAAATCAATAATACCTTCCATAATAGGTGTTGCTGGATCTTGAAATCCTATTTGACCATATCTTGAAATATCTAATAATGCTAAAATTCCTAATCCACTTTTTAATAATTTTTCTTTTGCTCCGATTATAATTTGGTCTTTTTTATAGGTTTTTACATATCCTACAAATAAATTTGCAAAGAAAAATAATAAACCTACAGCTGTAATCATAGATCCATAAGATGCTATTAAATTCCATAAGATGAAAGCATCTGGGTAATCTCCAATTCTTCTTGGCATACCTGCTAAACCTAAGAAATGCATTGGGAAAAATGTAACATTAACCCCAATAAACATTGTCCAAAAATGAATTCTACCTAATTGTTCATTATATCTTACAATTCCTAATAATTTTGTACTATTGATAATAGAAAAGAAAAAATAATATGCAGAAAAAATTGCAAATACAGCTCCCATACTTAAAACGTAATGGAAATGTGCTACTACATAATAAGTATCATGTAAACTAATATCTAAACCTCCGTTTGCTAATATAATTCCTGTTAAACCTCCAATTGTAAATAAAATTAAGAAACCTAAAGAAAATAAAGAAGCTGTTGTAATTCTGATATAACCTCCCCATAAAGTTGCTAACCAACTGAAAATTTTAATTCCTGTTGGAATTGCAATAATCATTGTTGCTGATGTAAAATATGCACGTGTATCTACGTCCATTCCTACAGTATACATATGGTGAGCCCATACAATAAAACCTAAAGCCCCAATAGCTAACATTGCTGCAATCATTCCTTTTACTCCAAAAATTCCTTTTTGACTATATTTTGCAAAAATAATACTAATAATTCCAAATCCTGGTAAGATTAAAATATATACTTCTGGATGTCCAAAAAACCAAAATAAATGTTGGTATAAAATTGGATCTCCTCCACCTAATGGATCAAAAAAAGTTGTTTCGAAATTTCTGTCAGTAATTAACATTGTTAAACCCCCTGCTAAAACTGGTAAAGATAAAATTAATAATATAGAAGTAATTAATACTGACCATACAAATAAAGATAATTTTCTATATTTTAACCCTTCGATTTTCATGTTTACTATAGTAGTTACAAAATTAATTGCTCCTGCTAAAGAAGATGCTCCTGCAATATGTAAACTTAAGATACCTAAATCTACTGATACACCTGGTTGATATTCCATTGTACTTAATGGTGGATAAACTGTCCATCCTGTTCCTGCTCCTACTCCTACAAATGTTGATGTTACTAATAATATAAAGGATACTATTAATAACCATAAACTAATATTATTTAATCTTGGGAATCTTATTCTATCGTAATTTTCTTACAATAATGGACTATGTCTTCAGCCTATTAAAAATAGGCGCGTCGCGTGTAGTCTCTGAGGATCCTACTCTTATACTTATATAATTTGGTTTCCTGCATATACCTCCCATGTCTTTAAACTTTGTGACAACTATAAGCAGATGTTTCCACATCTTATTATTTTTTTTTATAGGTGTAATTTAAAGCTGTTCTTTTATGTTTAACACATATATCTCGAGAAATTCCATGCATATAGCGTCGTTATAATATAATTATTTACATAATTACACGGCATTCCCTTATTCAATAATGAACTAGCCGGTCTACAACATATTAGTTAATAAATTTTTTAATTCTATCACATCTTTTAAGGCTATTCCTTTTTCACGTTTATTATTCATTTGATTCTTTAATGTTTCAATTTTATTTAAATTTAAATAAGCAGTTTTATGCTTTAATAATTGTAAACATTCATTCCAATTCAAAAAATCATAAAATTTTGTACTATATAAACGATACTTATATAAATAGTTACTTAAATTTAATAAATAAGTCAATGTGGAACCTTCTACAACAAAATAGGATTCTTTCACTTGCGTTCTTATTGAGGGGCTACTTTTACCATTCAATTTTTGACTAATAGCACTCATAATTGGTTCAAAACTTTCATTTGTTTTTTTATAGGACCTTTGTTGATCTATTCGAACCCTACAAGCTATTCGCGTTTTTTTTGCACCATTTTCTTTTTTAGTTAATCTTATCATAAAGTTTCCATCAGAATCTAAAAAACCACTTAACCAACCATCTTCATATAAATCAGTTGTATTTATTTTTTTGAGTTCATACGCTGTATTATGATTTTTATTCAACCACTTTATTAAATCATTTACTTGATTAATTTTAGGTGTTCTTAAATAATCTGACATTAATTCTATTATTTTTTTTAAACCCCTTACTGTTCCTATGGTCAATTTGCACGCATTCTTTTTTGGATATAATGTCAAATAACCATGACTTATACCCTCTATAAGCATTTGCGCTTGATTTTGATCTTTTATATTAAATGTTATTTGAAACTTTGGATTATGTCTTTTTTTACCACAATCTTTTTGTATCCAAATATGTCCATCACCCTCATATAGCCCTGCTAGATATCCCCCTATTTTTTTCTTTACGTATTCTTCTATTTCTTTATTTTTTTGTTGTTTATCCATTTAATTATTATTTTTTTTACTTTTGCCATATCAGGCGCACCTACCATAATAGGTACAAACCAGTTACCAAATCCCCCTAGCATTGCTGGCATGACCACAAAGAAAATCATAATTAAACCGTGAGAAGTTATAATTACATTATACATTTGCATATCACCATCTAAAATATTACCTGTTGATAATTCTAAACGAATTATTAATGATAATAATGTTCCTACAATTCCTGCTAAAATACTAAAAACTAAATATAAAGATCCTATTAATTTATGATCTACTGTAAAAACCCATTTATTTAAAAATACACTTAAAGCATCACTCTTTTTAATTCTTGTTTTATCGTAAATTTCAATAATTTTCATTTTTAAAAATTTTCTAATATTTTCAATACAATTTCACAATTTACAAAATTTTCAATACAATTTTGTAAATTTAAACTATTTATAATCATTTCATTAAAAGAATGTAGATCTCCTAAAAATTTACGAATATTTCTGATATATTGACTCTCATATACATTTATATTTAATATTACACTTTCACATAAACTATTAAACTTTTCATGTATAATCAACCCTATTTCGTGCGCTTTAATTAATGTTAATTCTTTTATTTCATTATAATTTAAAGTATAGTTTTCACTTAATAAATTAGAAACTATACCTTTTTCTTTTTCTTCTGTAATTATCATATAAAAAGAAAAATCAACGAATTTTACAAATTGAATATATTTTTTGATTGAATATTCAATCAAATAAAAATATAAAAATCCTGCTAAAGCCGCAGCAGTTGCACCTAACCAACTTGCTTTTGTATATATATCTTTATATTTATTCAAACGTTGTCTATAAAAGGTTAAATAATATTTTCGTTCATTTATTCTTTTTAAAATCGCCATTTGATCACGATAGATAAATTTCAAAAAACCTTTATACTTTGTATTATCATAAAATTTTTCATATGTTTCAATTAAAGAACATTTTATTTCAAAACCTTTTATTAAGGTTTTTTGAAATAAATTTTTTTTCTTATGTTCTAAACATAATAATAATAATTGTTCCTCATCTAAAAATTCATCATCATTAAATTTTTCTTTTTTTTCCAAAGCCTCTCTAAATTGCGGATCTAAATATTTTCTACTGCGGCAATAATCAAAAACCGTATAAAAATTACTACGCAATCTTGCAAAATGAGAATAACACCAGTACACCATTAAATAATAATAGTATTGCCAAGAGGCCTTTTCATTTTCGTTTCCGACTTTTTTAAATTTTTCTAGCTTCTCCAACACTATTCTAGATCTTAATAAGTGTTTTTGCTTCTTCAACCATGTTCTTTTCCTATATTTTTTAATCCCGCGTGACCAAAACCCTTGTATTTTCCAAATTTTTTCCCATTTCTTACGGTTTGCTTCTGGATTTTTAGAGGCCCCAATCACAATTTTCCATTTCCTTTTTTTAATTTTTTTATTTTCATTTATCATACTATTTTCATTTTTTAAACTATTCATTTTTTTTATATATTACTGCTCCACCAATAAATAACTAAATATAAAAATAACCATACTACATCAACAAAATGCCAGTAAAATAAAGTACAAGCAAACCCTGTTGAACGACTTTTAAATATTTCAAATTTTGTTCCTACATGTAGTAATCCAAAATTTCCAATTAAAAATCTAAATGTTATTATACTTATTAATAAACTTCCTATAAATACATGAAATCCATGGAAACCTGTTAGTAAAAAAAATAAAGAACCATAAATACCATCATTTAAACTAAAAGGTGCATTTATATATTCAATACTTTGACAATATAAAAATAAGACTGCACAGACTAATGTTAATTTTAATCTGTTTAAAATTAAAGTGTTTCTATAATCTAAAAAGACTCTAACTACTTGATGTGCAGCAACCCATAAATCACGACTTATTTCTATATCACCTTGCGCTTCATTTTTTACTTCTTCTTTTAAACTCATTACGTTGATATTTAATTCCCACATAATTAATTTTCCTTTTAAAACTCCTAAATTTTTACCTGTTTCTGTACTAGTTTGAGCAACTTCGGCTGTGTCTTTAAGTTCTTCAATAAATTTTTGACTTAATCCATTTTCTTTTACATTTTGTAAAAAATTTGTAGCACGACCATTATTGATTCCATCTTCATATTTTTGAACCATATTTTCATATGCTTCAAAACATATCATCATTTTTTTATATGCGCTATTTTGCCCTTCATGTGCTATTTTTCTTTCAGTTAATACTGCATAACCATCAGTTAATATTGCTCCTGATAATAATAATATTACTGTATTTAATAAAGGTAATCCTAAATGATTATACACGTGTAAACCATAAGGTGGCCATACACATCCTATCGCAATTGTTGGTGATAAACTTATAAAGAAAAATGACCAAAAAAATGAGAAAAAGAACATTACTTCAGATGCTATAAATAATAACATTCCTATTACTAACCCTCTTCTTACTTCAAAAGTATGTTGTTGATCTATTATGCTATCATAAGTTATACTTATTCCCCATAATACTAATCCCCCTATAAATGCAATTACTGCTCCTTGTACACTAATTATTCCTTTCATTACTCCAAAATAATGTAATACAAAAAATCCTAATGGTACTGCTGTTAATATTGGTGCCATTGTAGATTTTACTATATGATATGGGTGTCTTTTTATATGTGTTGGATTATATACATTTGCTAATGTTACCATTTCATAATTTTTTCCATATGGATATTCCCATGCATATGACTCCCCTCCTCTACTATTTAATATATTTTCTAATCCTTTTAATATTCTATTTAAACTTTCCATTATTTTTTCTTCTTGCTATTTTTCTTTTTACTTTTTTTTACTTTTTTTTTACTTTTATTGTAGTTTAGCACACTCGTTTATTTTCCTTCCTTATTATAATACTTGCTTTCATAGGTTTACTTTTATACGTTTATTTCCTACTCAAGGAAATATATCATTTTTTAAACCTACAATTCGCTTATAATTCGTAAGAATTGTTTTAAAGTTTTTACATAATGCTTTTCTATCTTTGGATAAATCGTTTTCCTAATCTATTTACACGTTTAGTCTTTAACGATTTATCCTGAACACTCTTATTATACCTAATTACAAGTATAATTTATTGATTTTTTTTAAAATGTAACTTGCATGTTTTTTATTACATTACCTCTACGTGGTATTGATAAATGTACTATTGATTTTTTTTTTTCAACTTTTATTTTTAAATATTTTTTATTATTTTTTAAACTAACTCCAATTAAAGAATCGGTTCTATTAAATAAATTCATTACAACAACCTTTCCATGTTTTGTTACTATTTTTATATCTTTATATTTTTGTTTTACTTCGATTTTTTTTAAAATATTTTTCATTTTTATACGGCTGCGTTTAATAATTGATAAAATTGTGACTGTATCTCCGGGGTCTGTGCTATACTAAAAAATAGCATTGATGCATCACTATGGCTATTCGCGTGAATAGACACCTGTTCTGCTATCTCTCCTTGCAATGCAAGTGTATCCGCTGACAAAGGTAAAATTCCGTCTGCAAAACCTCTCACAGCATCTACCAGAATATCAAGGCTATCAAAACAATTTTGAGAATGTACAGTATACCCCGCTGGCCCTGTTTGAGTGGTTTGCGCCGTAAGCTCATTATTTATAAAATTATTTAATGATGCTATTTCTTCTTTTTGATCTATTATTTTATTAACTAATACAGCAAAGACTAAACCTCCAACAACGGCTATAAAAAAATCGTCAGGATGATTTTGAATGTACGTAACAACTTTATTCCACAAGGAACCTTGTGATTGTTCTTTTAACACTACTAATTCCTTTTCATATAAACTTATATATTTTACACTTAAGTCTTGTATTTCAAATCCATTTAAATTTTTTAGATTTTCACTATTTATGGCTTTGTCAATAAATTTTACATCTTTTATATTATTATCACTAAAAATTTTTTTTAATAATTCTATTTTTTCCACCTCTTTTAGTTTTTTTATTAAACTAAAGTACTGATTACTATATACTTCAAATTGATGATCTTTTAAAGATCTTAATTTTTCACCAAGTTCTCCATTTATATATATTAATAAACTACTTAAGCCAAACCATATAACATTCATTAAATGAATAATTTTTGTATTATTTTTAAAATCTCCGATTACTAAAATATTTACAAAAATTACTAATACTATTAATACTAACACAGAAAAATTTATTGTATTTAAAATCACATCATTGGACATTATACTGTCCAATATATATACGCCTAAGGACTGCTCCCCTTTTGGAGAAATCTTAGACACCATTTCAAGTCCATTTATTTTTTCTTTTAAACCCCACACTGCTACTATATCAAATAATGCTATCGCGAGGGTTATCCCATTTATTATTTTAATTATATTCTTTATTATTATATTTTTCATTTTTTTTTAACTATATAAATTTCCAACAATTATATTTAATAAACTAACAAGTTCATCTATGTAAACTTGAGAGAAAATTTCCCACATAAATCCTAAGATAATTAGCACCCTTATGAACAAGCTTCCGTTGACTTGTACTACTCTTCCTGTTAAATTAGAATCTATTTTAATAATTTTTATTATATTAATATAATAGACCATAATACCTACGGTAGCTATTAAGATACCGACGGTAACCCCTATTTGATTAAAAGAGTAATTTGATAATATTAAAATAACTTTACCCAAGAAACCAACAAAAGGTGGTAAGCCTGCTAAATATAATAAAGTTATTATAAAAATTATGCTATAGAATTTATTTGATTGCCACAATAAAGCGGCTTCTTTTACAATTTCTATTTGATTTTCAGAAATTCTTGATTTATTGCATAAAATTATTAAAACTAAAGTGATTAACCCTATCATATAATTAATTAAATAATATAAACTGTAACTTATTAATTCCTCTTTAACATTACCTATTAAAAAAATTAATAAAAAACCGCTATTAATTATTCCGCTATAACCTATAAAACGAATTAATTTTTGTTGCCCTAAACATCCTACAATTCCAACAAACATTGTAATCATAATTAAAAAATATACTAATTTAATAACTGGTGTTAATAATAAACCATTAAAAAAATAAATATACATTGTAATTAAAATACTTAAAATTACAATTTTCTGAGAAATTGTAAAAAATAACGTCATTAATAAACCACTTCCTTCATAAGTATCTATTAACCATCCGTGCATTGGTGCTAAACCTAATTTTATACATAAAGATAATACTATTAAGCAAATACCTAATACAGCTATATCTTGTAAATAATAAAAGTCACTAATTACTAAATTTTGAAATACTAATTTAATATCAGAATAATTAATACTTCCTGTTGCATTATAAATACAAGCTACACCTAATAAAAAGATTGTACTTGTTAAACCTCCTATGATGAAATATTTGACACTACCTTCTATTGCTTTTTTATTATTTGTATTATTTACTTTATAATAATAGGCTAATAAATAAAAACCAATACTAGTTATTTCAATACCATAAAACAATACTAATAAATTTGTAGCTTCAATACTAACTAAAATTCCTATAACAGAAAACATTATAAATAAAATTTTATACTCATCAATCTTATTTATTAAACCTCTGTTACTGTTTTCTAATATGTTTAAAACTATAAATACAAAAATTAATAATAAAATTTCAAAAAATTTTATTACGTCATTCATTTGTATTTGATTATTTAAAAAAATTCCCACATCGACACCATTCAGTGCGATTAACCCAATTAATATTAAACTTACATAACTAAAATTAAACATCACTCTTCTCCTTTGTTTTTCTCCTTTTACACTTACTATTGATAATAATAATACCATTAATGGTATTATATATATACTATATTTTATTGATAATATTATATTTAAACTATTCATTTTTTTATTTTTTTAATAATAACATACAACTCATATGTATTATATTTAGTAATACATTTGGTGCTACACCTAAGACACCTACACCTATTAAAGGCAATACAACACTAGCAAACTCTCTTTCATTTATATCTCTAAATTTTCCTTTTTTATTTAAAAATTTTACCTGTTCATCTAACATACCATTATCAAAAAATAATCTATTATATAACCAAAAAGAATAAAACACTGTTATAATCATACCCATACCACCAAAAAATGCTGCTATTATATTAGCTTTCATGACCCCTACAAATATTAATAATTCACCTATGAAACTACTAGTTATTGGAAATGCTATATTCGCTAAAGTTAATAAGAAAAAAATTATGGCATAATTTGGCATTACCACAGCTAAATTATTATAACTATATAACATACGACTTTTTGTTTGTTCATATATCATTCCTATACATAAAAATAAACTCCCAGATACAAACCCATGACTAACCATTAAAAAAACACTTCCCTCAATCCCTTGAATATTTTGACTAAAAATACCTAATACAACAACATTCATATGAGAGATTGAAGAGTAAGCTATAATTTTTTTAATATCTAATTGTAATATAGTTGCAATTCCTGTATATAAAATAGAAATAATACAAATTACAGTTATATATGGAAAGAAAAAATCTAAAATATTGCTTGAAAATAATCCTACATTAAATCTTAAAAATCCATAACCACCCATTTTTAATAAAATTCCTGCTAACAATACGGAACCTGCTGTTGGTGCCTCTACATGTGCTCTTAATAACCATAAATGTAAAGGAACCATTGGTATTTTTACAGCAAATCCTATAAATAACCCTATAAATAATAATTTTTGTTCAATATCTGATAAAGTCCAAATACCTTCTTTTATTATAAAATAATCAGTAGTACCAAACATATAATAAATATAACCGATTGCACTTAACATAAATATAGATCCTATTAAGGTATATACAAAAATTTGATATGCTGCAATTTTTTTTTCCTCTCTTGAACCCCATATACTAATCATGATTACAATAGGTATTAAAATACTTTCATATATTATATAAAAATGTATTAAATCTATAACTCCAAATAAATTTATTAATAAGATTTCAATTATAAATAATAAAATCATATACATTTTTACTTCTTCTTTTACAACTGTCCAACTAATTAGGACACAACTTACAATTAATAATGTTGTTAACCATATAAATATAATACCAATCCCATCGATAGAACTACCTATATTTATATTTAACATACCTGTATAAATATAATCACTATTAAATACCATACCAATTTTTTCAAAATCTGTTAAATATGTATATTCAATAGTTAAAAATGTTGCGACTATTACAAATAATAAAGAACTCCAGTAAGATACACGTTTTATGGTTTCTTCTTTATTTTTATGTATTAATCCTAAACAACTTAGTACAATTATAAATAATACATTAAATATATTTAATGTATTACTTACCAAAAATTCGCTACTTAAACTTTGACCCCCTATAATTAATATTCCTATTATTATTCCCATATATATAATATTGTTTATATTTTTCATGATATCTTGTTTATATTTTTCCATTTTTTTTTATTTAAATCTATTCGCTAATCTAACTTCTATTTATTTCGGAGTTGCACCGCATCTTAAACTTTACCTGTTTATGTTTTTTCTTTTAAACTATTTATTCCTATTTTTT